TTATCCACCTATTGAAATAGATTCAACAGCAGCTAGATCCAGAGGAAAGTTATGAGCATTACGTTCGTGCATAACTTCCATACCTAGGTTAGCACGATTAATGATATCGGCCCAAGTGTTAATTACACGACCTTGACTGTCAACTACAGATTGGTTGAAATTGAATCCATTTAGGTTGAAAGCCATAGTGCTTATGCCTAGAGCGGTAAACCAGATACCTGCTACGGGCCAAGCAGCTAAGAAGAAATGTAAAGAACGGGAGTTGTTGAAACTAGCATACTGGAAGATCAATCGGCCGAAATAACCGTGAGCAGCCACAATATTGTAGGTTTCTTCCTCCTGACCAAATTTGTAACCTGCATTTGCGGACTGATTCTCAGTAGTTTCCCTGATCAAACTAGAAGTTACCAAAGAACCATGCATAGCACTGAATAGAGAGCCGCCGAATACACCAGCTACACCCAACATGTGGAATGGATGCATAAGGATATTGTGCTCAGCCTGGAATACAATCATGAAATTGAAAGTACCAGAGATTCCTAGAGGCATACCGTCAGAGAAGCTTCCTTGACCAATAGGGTAGATCAAGAAAACGGCACTAGCAGCTGCAACAGGAGCTGAGTATGCAACAGCAATCCAAGGACGCATACCTAGACGGAAGCTAAGCTCCCACTCACGACCCATATAGCAAGCTACACCAAGTAGGAAGTGTAGAACGATTAGCTCGTAAGGACCCCCGTTGTATAGCCATTCATCGACGGAAGCTGCTTCCCAGATGGGATAGAAGTGCAAACCGATAGCTGCAGAGGTAGGAATAATGGCACCGGAGATAATATTGTTTCCATAAAGAAGAGAACCGGAAACGGGCTCACGAATACCATCAATATCTACCGGAGGAGCTGCGATGAAAGCAATAATGAATACAGAGGTTGCGGTCAATAGGGTAGGGATCATCAAAACACCGAACCATCCAATGTAAAGACGGTTTTCGGTGCTAGTGATCCAGTCGCAGAAGCGACCCCATAAATTTGCGCTTTCGCGTCTTTCTATAATTGCGGTCATGGTCAAAACTTCGTTTATAAAATCATCAGAGGCTCCCAAGCATAAGGCTTGTTATTTGACAGTATAATATGATCCATGTATCAATGTCAACTAATATCCGGGATAGAATATAGTATTTGAGATAGACTCTCTATTTTTTCGCATATATTACACACTCTATAGATCTATCTGTGGTTAGATACTCCATCAAATTCTTCCATTCCTGGTTACAGGAATGGAAGATCCGTTGTAATGAGAACGGATAGGCAGTGGAGATAAAAATTTTGTTGTTCGCTATAACGAAGTGCAATGCGATTCTGGAACCGAATTCTGAATAAATTAATATGAGTGGGATATTAATTCTTCATCACCTTTCCGGAGAACCCATAGTGCGATAGTTCGTTACCTGTGAATAGGAACAAATAGGAAAAGGAACTTGATTGGATCCAGAACCAGAATAAGTGGACAGAGGTCCCTATCAGAAATTTGATCCGGGTTGCCCGGGACTCGAACCCGGAGCTCGTCGGATGGAGTGGATTATCTGCTCCTTCAGTATCAGTAAGAGCGAGAAATCTCTCCCCAAACCGTGCTTGCAATTCTCATCGCACACGGCTTTCCCCATGTAATGTATCTATTTCCTAATCATTTTAGTTCTCGGATGGCAAAATAAAAATGATTCTGAATCGAGGCAATGACTCAAAGAGCATTTCATTGGTCAAATAAGTTTTCTATTTTCAGATCCTGTATCTTTTGCCAGGAATGGGCTAGGGGATTTATCTGGGGAATATCTGAATGCCAAATTCGTTCTCTCTGTGAACGGGCCGCCGCTTTTGATGAAAAAGGCGGAGAATCCAATTCTCGTTCTTTTGAAAACGATTTTTTAAAGAGTTCTGGACCTAATTCCTTCCGAACTACACGTATCGTACTTTTATGTTTACAGGCTAAAGTTTTAGCACATGATAATGAAAGTATATACTTTATACGATATAAACCATCTCGACCAAAGGATCCACTGTAGTAATGAAAAAGATTTCTCCAAATTCGATCGAATCGATCCAGGATATCATCATCTGTTAGACTGGTCCAAGACAATTTACTAATTGGCCGCCCTGATATATCACAGAATTTTTCTCTAGACAATAATCCAATTATTGGTACAATCGGAACTATTGGATCAAATTCATCGGTAATAAGATCGGCAATGAATAACTCATCTAGCATTTTAGTCTTGACCAAAAGAGGTTTCATCCGAAACCTCAGAAAATAACCTAAAGAAGAAGAACAATTCTTGGATAATTGATGAGAACATACCCTATATGGTTCGTTCCAAAGATGGAAATAACATTGCCGAAAAATTGGAAGATAATATCTATATTTTTTCACTAGGAGATTAGTACCCTTTATAGCTATAATAGATCTTTCTCCATATCTAACATAGTGAATGTTAGGATCCTTCAACGACCAGATACTTTGAAATGAATTTCGACGAGAAAATAGAAAAATATTTTTTATTTTTCGATGAAAATGAGTTCGCTGAGGGAAAGACCCATGAGATAACGATCGTGAATGAGAGGATCGTTTAAGAAGGGAAACTAAAATGGATTCGCATTCATAGACATAATTATTCCACAGGAACAGGAAGAATCTCGTATTTACTTTCGGGACGACAATAATCGATCTTTGTAAACTCTCTGAACTATTTCGATATTCATAGAGAATAGATCGTAATGGGTGCAAGGAGGGAGCATCTCCGATCCAGCGACGAAAGGTTCGAACCAAAATTTCTGGATGAATAGAATAGGGTATTCGTGTATCTGATACATAATTTGAATGCGGGAATTTATCCTCCAAGAAGGGAAATATTGAATGGATCGACCGGAAACTCTTCCATTCATTCATCCCTTCCACAGAATATTTTGACCGTATAGAGAACGGAACTTCCAGGACCAATGTCAGTCCTTCTAGTACCGATTCAGAATAGGAACTCTTCTTGCGATCAACTAATGGATTTGGATCACAATTCACGAATAAAACAATTGAATGATTCTGTTGACGTATTTGACCAATCAAACGTTTTACAGTTAGGAAACTGAACTGATCATTGGAACTTAAATGTTCCATCGGTTCGGAGGAACTCGATCCATCCAAATAATGATCATGAGAAATTGCGTAAAGATCTTCCTGAAAAAAGAGTGGATATAAAAAGCATTGTTGCCAAGAGCTATCTTCCTTTCCGTATCTATGGAACTCATCCATTTTCAAACCTCAGTTATGGCCCTCGTTCATGAGAATAACCTCTTAAATTCTGAGATAATACAATACATGGTGCGATCTAGTCGGGACAAGATAGGAAAAAGATAGATGATATAAAGATTCTATCTTCTATTCAGCAGATTTACTACCCAAGGATCTCGTTCGTCATGAGGAAGAACGAAAATCTTTTATCCTGGCAACCGATCGCTCTCCTGACTCATGGAATAAATAAACCTGGTCAGTACACTATTTATCTTACACATCTGTACTCGAGTACTTAGGACTCATTGTGAGTGTATAAATCCCTGATCTACTCAGGGAAAACCTCCCGATATCGGGTACTAAAATGCTCTTAACTTCTGATCAGTAAAGGGAATTCCTCGCTCGTTTAATTGGAACGAGGAACAGAAGCTCGTTTCTCTGGGTCTACTTATGATTCAAGTCATATAGCTTTCTCCATTGACTCATTCGACTTAACCGCGAATTGATTCGATCCTATTCACAATTATCACATTTGATCCGAAAGGATGATCATATTATACATCCACCTAGGTATATAATAGACATTTCCCACCCATTTGATTCCTTGAATTAGATCCGGTCCTGATCGAATAATATCAGGTATCCTAAAAATCATATCAGGTATCATAAAGATCATATGTTGGAACGACATGCTGTTTTTTCCGTTAATTCTACTTCGAGGATCAGTCGTAGTCTTCCAAACTTTACCGATGGTATCGACGAGTTTTCTACTTCATTCAAATGTGTAAAAGACCTTAGTCGCACTTAAAAGCCGAGTACTCTACCATTGAGTTAGCAACCCATATTTCAAATAGATATTGAGGATATATATACGATCGAAGTGGAATGCGAGGTTACTCAATATGAACCGGTAAATAGAATCTTACCAATCGTTGTTGTTAAATAACAACGGGAGGGATCAAAAACCTATGTGAATGACCAAATAATTCACTCATCAGTTCATATATGTATATGAATAATTTCGATCCACCATTCCAGAATAAAGTAATCTAGGTTATGAATAAATGATCCGTCGACAGAATTATCATGATTGGATAGGATCACTGATAAATGATGAACCTAAGATATCTATTTCTATTGTGAATGGACGAATTATATCGACACAATACACTATTGTCAATCCAGAATAAAAGATAAATGAATTGTTGGATGTCATAATCCATATCCACGAAACCGATTATGTAAAGTCGCACGTTGCTTTCTACCACATCGTTTCAGACGATGTTTTTAAGATCTCGAATCATGATTGATACGTGATTATGAATAGTCATTAACTCAATTGATATGAGAGGAATAGGTATCGAATTGGATCCACTCTTTTTGTATAGAATACACTCAATGTAATAAATGAATTGATATTGATCAGGTACTTAACTTAATGCTTCTTTAGCTGCGTGCATTACCTCGACAGTAACGTTCAAAATGCCCTTTCGTCGTGCAAATTTTTCTGTGTTTCTCTTTACTTCGTCCCTGACAAAACGGGGGATTTTATTCAATTCTAGTCGACTTTCAGGATTCCAAATTGGACTCATATCCGTGGATAATGATTTAGTCGTTATTTCCTTCGTATCATGACCACAAAAAATCTCTAGAAGATGATCCTCCATACCCAGAGCGAATGAGTTATAAACTGGATCAGCTATTTGATTAGTACCTTCGTAACCCAGGAAGGGTCGATATCCCAAGGAAAAATTTTGGATATGAGCTGGTGCGGAAATAACTCCACAGGGAATCTCAAGACGTTTACCAATATGACGTTCCATTTGAGTACCAAATATTGCAGAGGGTTCCACGCGAGCGATAATATCTCCTACTTCAGCATGATCATCTGTGATGATTATCTCATCACAAAAATCTTTAATTTGCTCTTTGAACCATTCTGCATCATGTTTACAATAAGTACCTGTACAACTCACACGAATTCCCATCTCTCTAGCAAGTATCTTAGTGATTGAAGCAGCATGAGTTGCATCACCAAAAACGACTGTTTCTTTCCCCGTAAAATTCTGACAATCGATAGATCTTGAGAACCAAGCAGCTTGGGAAACGAATCGAGTTTGTCCATCGATATAGGATTCGTAATCAACCCTTTTGCTTGATAAAATAGGAGCCGCCAAGGTATCAATATATTTCTTTATCTGTCGAATGCACTCGGCCATATCTACAGCTCCCATAGGAGTTGTAGATACATAAGGCATCCCAAATTCTTTATTCAAATACATTGCTGTCATTAAGCCCACTTCACGATAAGGAATTAAATTGAACCGAGCTTTTGGTAAATTTTTTGAATCCTCTACAGATCCTCCTTCAGGAATTATTTGATTAATTCTGATGTCCAGATCTTTTAATAAACGTCTCAACTCACGACAATCGTGTCGATTATGAAAGCCCAAAGTAAGAATCCCAATTATATTTACAGAAGGTGCATCTGTTACGAATTGATCCAATGTTTCTTGTCTATAGGATTTCTCCAAATAATATCGAACCACCTGTTCCAAAGTTCTATCCGCTGCCTGAATTTCATTCACTTGATAATGATCCACATCCGCAAAAATGACGTTGCAATCGGAGATTATGGATGCTCTATCCACAAAGTTTTTTAAATCCTCTTGCAAGATACTAGAGGTACATGTAGGTGTCAATATGATCAGATCGGGACCTTCCTCCTTATCTTTTCGAAGAATATTATCCACAACTCTTTTTCGAGATCCACGTGCTAGTACGTGACGATCTACTATACTAGCAGTTGCAGGAGTAAAATTTCTTTCCCGTTCTAACATAGAGCGCATTACATTAAAATAATCATCTCCTAGAGGAGCATGCATAATGGCATGGACATTTTTGAATGAACTAGCTACTCGTAGAGTTCCAATATGAGCAGGACCAGCATACATCCAATGGGCTAATTTCATAAATTGAACCTTATCTCAAATTGATCCGTATTCCCATCTTGCACCACAGAGATATCCCTTTATCCCTTCCCTATTGTAATCACATTCCCTTCTGATAAGTATGGTGAAATTATGATAAAAAGTAGAACGAAATTTTGGATTTATCTTTACGAAAGAAAAAAAGGAAGAGGGAGAGAACAGAAAACAGGAACCAATGAAATAAGTCTGGGACGGAAGGATTCGAACCTCCGAATAACAGGATCAAAACCTGCTGCCTTACCGCTTGGCCACGCCCCATTCCCATCCTATTTCCCTATTCATATGCTAATGAATACTTATATTCAATTTTTTGTCAACTCATTAGGATCCAAGATTCATTAGATAAGATCCTAATTGGGCTGGAAAATTTTGTGGATATTTTGATAAAATAGGTTATTGATGGAATTGGACATAATAGGAAAAACAGAAAAAGGGACAAGAATATCCATTCATTGATCATTTTCTATTAGATTGGGTAAAATATTGTATGTATGAAAGAATCATCCCTTCCAACCCCAAGTCCGGTCAAACTTGCCGAAGAGCTTCTCGATCGATTTGATCAATCAAAGACTTTTCTGGCTTTACCCCCCCTAATTTTTTTTTGGAGAAGAAAAATGCCAGTTATGCTCAATATTTTTCTAGATGATGCCTTTATCTATTCAAATAATATCTTTTTTGGAAAATTACCTGAGGCTTATGCGATTTCCGATCCAATTGTCGATGTAATGCCAATTATTCCTGTTCTCTCTTTTCTCTTAGCCTTTGTTTGGCAAGCTGCTGTAAGTTTTCGATAAAAAGTATCCCCTTTTTTCCTTTTGAAAGTTTTAAGATCGCTGTCATTGATCCAATTTTTGTATAACTCTTTACATTTTTTGTGACAGAAGTTCTATCCTTGCTCCACCCGATGATACCAGATCCAGATACCTTATCTGCTCCCGACTAAAAACTTTTCCACTCACCTTCATCAATTCCTTTCCTTTCAATCCCATCGCTCACTTCGGATCGGGCTATTTGTTCACGTATTGATACGAATGATATATTTTCATAAAGATTCGATAAATATCTGGTTGATCCAAAAAAGAAGAAGGGAAAAAAGACCATTTTGAAAACAAAGAGATAAATTATCTCCTTCTTTCAATTTGATTTTCACACGTGATCCGGAGAAATCGTGATTTTTATGAATCATACTATTGTTTGGTATTCAAGTATTCATATATTATACAAAGATTGATGATTTATTCTGTTGTACTTATAATTAGGATCCCGGAGATTACGTAATGCTTACTCTTAAGCTGTTCGTTTACACAGTAGTGATATTTTTCATTTCTCTTTTTATCTTTGGATTTCTATCGAACGATCCAGGACGTAATCCCGGACGTAAAGAATAGTGAAAAAAAGTATCTAGGTTAATGAGTCTTTTCCGTTCCGTAGAAAGATTCGGAGTTATCCGCAATAGTGACCGAACGGAGAGAGAGGGATTCGAACCCTCGGTACGGATAATCCGTACTACGGATTAGCAATCCGCCGCTTTGGTCCGCTCAGCCATCTCTCCAAGATGGAAAAGTTCTTGTTTAACAAAATGAATGGTGGAGTAAAGGTGTATACCATAGCATGTACGGATTGTATCGACAATATAACGAATATTGCAATTATTCAGTTAGAAAAACGAATCTGGCGAATCGTATTTTTCATTTCGTTTCAAAAAATTTTGCCTTTTTTCTGACCTGCCTGGCCTGGCCTTAACAAACCACCCTTGTCCTTTCAATTTTTTTTTTTTTTCTTTTTTTTTTCTATGTTTCTTTCTTTGGCTCTCTAGTCCTTTTATATGGTATGATATTGTTCATAGTTACTGAGGGCTATTCCTGACGAAGTTACACAGATGGGGAAGAAGAAGAAAAATGGAGCGGCAGATGAAGAAGAGAAAATAGAAGAGAAGAAAAGTGATTGATCTCGACAACATTTTATTCATACATCCATCAAGTCGATGGGATCATAGAGGTGAAAGAAACCCAAATGAATCTAGAAGTTATTGCGCAGCTCACTGTTCTGACTCTGACGGTTGTATCGGGCCCATTAGTCATTGTTTTATTAGCAGTTCGCAAAGGTAATCTATAATTACAATGAGCCATCGCCGGGAATGAAATACTTTGGTAAATAGTATTTCATCCCCGGCGATGGAGATTCATGTAATAATGAAAACGAGGTAATGATTGATAGAAACTTTCAATAGAGGTTGATAACTCCTCATCTTCCTATCGGTTGGACAAAAGATCGATCCGTATGTTACAATCGGATCGTGGCGGGTATAGTTTAGTGGTAAAAGTGTGATTCGTTACATTATCAACTCGAATAATTGAAGGATCTTTTACATGGATCTTTGATCCATCTAAAGCTCTATTTCCAAATAGGTGAAAAACCTTTCCTATGAAGAAATACTATCCATCCAAGATGGAAGAGTTCATGTGTGACACAACTTCATATACTTTACGTTCCCATATTAGAGTATAGTGCTTCACTTCTTTCCATTAAAACAAATGCCCGTTGGTGTTCCAAAAGTTCCTTTCCGAGCCCCTGGAGATGAAGATGCAAATTGGGTCGACTTATACAACCGACTTTATCGAGAGAGATTACTTTTTTTGGCTCAGGATATCAATCACGAGATTGCAAATCAACTCATGGGTCTCATGGTATATTTGAGTGCAGAAGATGCAAATAAAGATATGTTCTCATTTCTCAACTGTCCCGGTGGATCAGTAATACCGGGAGTAGGTCTTTTCGATATTATGCAAATAATAGTACCAGATGTACATACAATATGTATGGGGATAGCTGCTTCAATGGGATCTTTCATCCTAATCGGGGGAGAAATTACTAAACGTATAGCATTACCTCACGCTAGGGTTATGATCCACCAACCTGCTAGTTCCTATTATGACGGACCGGCCGCAGATTTTCATACCGAATCGAAACACGTAACGATGCTTCGCGATTACATAACAAAATGTTATATAGAAAGAACGGGCAACCTCGGAGAGGTCATTCAACGGGACCTGGACAGAGATGTTTTTATGTCAGCAACAGAAGCCCGAGCTTATGGCATTGTTGATGCCGTAGCGGAAGGTTGATCTCATATCGGAAGATCCTCTTTTTCATTGATTTTTATAATGAACTGTAAACTGATCTTTTCTTTTTCTTAAAAAAAAAGGGGAAAGGGAAAGTGATTCATTTCATAATAACCTTATATGGTTAGGATCAATCCGAACCAGTTGATTCCGCATACAATACAGCTAGAATGCCCACTATTCAACAACTTATTAGAAAAGCAAGACAGCCAATAGAGAATAGAAAAAAATCTCCTGCTCTTCGAGGATGTCCTCAGCGTAGAGGAGTATGTGCTAGGGTGTATGTGCGACTCGTTCGGATCAGAAGCTGAAAGAGACTGGGAAATTCTTACAACGAAATAAGAGAAGAATTTTCCCGCCATAATAAAGTAAAGATCCATCATCTAACCTTACCGGGGATGAAATTTATGGTTTCCATTGGTGCAAACCCAATCACCTTGATGTGGGATGAAAAGCAATTCCTCATTGGTAGCGAATGGTCATCAATCCATTGAGCGGGGAAATCATGCAAATTGAAGAAGCATAAAGTTTATGCTCATATTGCCGCGAGAACGGAACAACAGGGTCAGCTACCTGGCCAACCCCAGAATTACATGTCGTTACTGTATGAATAGATCTTGTAATGAGAGTATTTATTACTTGATGATTCAAGAGTAGAGCTGGAGATGGTAAACCGTACAAGTTACCGATAACATACTCATCTCATATTTCGGAAATGAATAAGAGGCTCCGGCGTATGGAGAGGACCTTACCGTTGGAGAAAGAACCATAGAAACGATGAAACCCATGATTTTTTCTCATTCTCAGTACAAGGTCCGAGCCCTTGCTTACCCGGAAGATGCCTATCCAAAGGGAATTATGGTTGGGAAGGTTGCAGTAGCAAAAGCCATTGGAACTTTTATTTTCTAAATAAGAAGAATCAGTGTTATTCTCAATGGACCAAACAAATGACTAACCAATAAAAAGATTAGCGATTCATGAGAGTAAACGTCAATGACCAGAGTGAAACGTGGATATATAGCTCGAAAACGTCGGAAAAAGATTCTTGCATTTGTATCAGGCTCTCGAGGGGCCCATTCGAAACTTTTTCGAACTGCTAACCAACGGAAAGCTAGAGCCTTAGTTTCCGCCCACCGAGATAGAGGTAAACGCAAGAGAGATCTTCGTCGTTTGTGGATTACTCGAATTAATGCAGCAGCCCGTGCCAATGGAGTCTCTTATAACAGATTCATCCAATATTTGTACAAGAGGCAGTTGCTTCCAAATCGTAAAACACTTGCACAAATAGCTGTATTAGATAGTAATTGCTTTTCCACCATCTTGAAGAACTTATCGTGTGATGAAATAGGTTAGGTATAGATGAAAGAAATAGGTAAAGATGGAATGGATAGAAAGATTCTCCCGGAGAATTCCCTCCGGGAAGGTCAAAACATTGAAAAATTTTTCAATATTGGAAATGAATGAAACGAAAAGACTTCAATCAAATTTTTTTCCAAGAATGAAATTCTGTCAACTTTTTCGACAATAGACTAAAGATCTGCATCTTTATCGAACAGATATCCCAGCTCCGATTTGATTAAGGAGTAGGTTCATTTCCATTCCATGGATGAATTTAGTTTTCATTATAAAGAAAGGGTAACAAAGATGGAATACGAGCTCGTTTAATAGCGTTAGTAATGAGACGTTGTTGTTTTGAGGTTAATCTATTCACTCGGCCAGATAATATTTTTCCTTGCTCGCTAATAAATCGACTAATTAGGCTCATATTTTTATAATCAATCCGATCTCCCGACCTAATTGGTGACAAATGTCTACGAATTGGTGTCAAATGTCTACGAATTGGTGTCAAATGTCTACGAAAATATCGCTTGGGTTTATCCATAGTTTGTTTCATGAACCTTTTGAATACTATTTATTCCAAATCTTTCGAAAATATCGTTCCATTAAAGATCTTGTTGAAATACCATTTCTTTTTATATCTGTGATCTATTTCTATCCCTGGGTAGGAGTAGTACGTTTAATCTCGTTTTTTTATCTCTCCGTGAATGGTATGCTTGTAACAATAGGGACAAAATTTATTTGATTCCAATCGAATAGGTGTATTGCGTCGATTTTTCCGAGTCGTATATCTAGAAATCCCCGGGAATCTTTTATAAACACTATCTTGGGTACAACTAGTGCACTCCAAAGTAATTGTTACTCTTACATCTCCGCTCTTGGCCATAAACTTATTCTGGATATTGGGTCTACTTTGCTTTTCGATCTGAAAAAGAGGGAAAAAGGGATAGAAGTTGATAGACGGAGATCCCACGATAAAACATTTGAAAGTAAAAAAATGATTGATCAGGAGTTTTTAGTTTTACTTACAAAATTGAATGTGGAAAGAACCTTTGGATCTATATTTCTACTTTGATTCTACCCCCCCCCATTTCATCTCCAAACTTAGATCTATTTTGGGCTGAATCAACTAATTTCTCCAAGAGGTAGGAGAAGTCAATCTAGCACAATCTTTTTCCCTTGACTTTAAGGGGAGGACAACAATTAAAAAAAAGCAAAAGTAAGAGCATCTGGAAAAAAACGATTGATTTCTATCAATAGACCGGCTAAAAAAATGAACGATGAAATAGCTAACACAGGCGCTGTGGAAAGATAGGTCTTTAGATCTTGCATTGTAAATTCTCCTTATCGATCATAATGTGTAAGTGATTCAACCGTATCAATAGTTACGAATCCTAGGAAAAACTCGGAACTGATGAATATATGTATAATGTGATCCAGGCTGTGGTCCTATTTATAGAACAGAAAAAAGATGTTTCATCACCAAATTTTGCTAATTAATCTTCTAGATAATAGACCCTACATGCATGTATAAAGTCTTTTCATTCACGAGACCGAAGAGAAATGAAGGTGGAAAAATGTGGGAAACAGATTTCGAATTCTATAAAATAACATTGTCTAATGATTAGAAGGGATGTAGCGCAGCTTGGTAGCGTATTTGTTTTGGGTACAAAATGTCGCAGGTTCAAATCCTGTCATCCCTACCTTTCCCTTCTTTTCTATGGAAAGAGAAAGGAACGAAAGATCATTTTATATCGATTCGAATGGATCAATCAAATAATTGAATCGTATCAGATGCGAAAGTGTTTGACTCTAAGAGTATAAACGAAAAGATTTTGTTCCTTTCCTTTCTCTCCGGATGTTAAATAAAGCGCTCTTAGTTCAGTTCGGTAGAACGTAGGTCTCCAAAACCTGATGCCGTAGGTTCAAATCCTACAGAGCGTGATTCTGTTCCTATCAAACCCAACCTTCTAAATTATCGAGAATTCATTCCAATTGGAACGAGCAATGGAATCTGACCTCCCAGGAAAAGTAGGAGGTCAATGAAATTGAAGGATATTCCCGGATCAAATATCCAATTGATCACCACGTCGGTATTGTGAATATGCAGTTACGGATAATCCGGCCAAAGTTATAGGAATTAGACCTAACACAATTCCGGATGGCAAAGCCTCAATCATTTCGATTCAACGGAATAAGTAGGGATAATAGCTATCCTGGATAGTACCCTGAATTTGCTATGAATCTCAATGATCAGAAATTGATATAGAGAGAATCAACGAAATTATTGAAATTGATATAGTGAACTGAGAGGGTTTCCCCTTCCTTCATTTCGAATAAGTTGTATCTTGCTCGAGCTAATGAATAGGACTAGGGTGAAAATGATAGAAGCCAACAAGAAACCGAAATAACTAATTATAGTTATAGTAGGCGTGGAAGGACTGAATGAAATATGGTTTATACATATCTTCATGAGACAATTACCTAAATTTTGCTTTTCGTAACCTTGAGATCAGAATACAAAAGATCAATTGTCCCAATTCGTACCAATTAAGGATCCTATATCTACTATAGGATATGTATGAACGAACATGGATGAGAGGAAATCTATGGTAGATATCTCTTCATTATCCTAGAAATCCTCACATTCATCGAGCAACTAATTAATAGCACCCGCGAACTCCTTCACAAATTGTCAAACGTAATCTTCTTACAGGGTGAATGAATTATAAATAAGTACGATTGGATCATCTGGCATTATCTTCGATACCAGTAGCTATCGGTTGGATTGGAAGAAACCTCTTCTACAGACATAGCAAAGTTTTGTGAATTTCACGTTTAGGTATAAGAATATTAATATCCAGTTTGTCCTTTCATTTCTAGATCTTATTGATCCAGATCATTGGACCCTCTAGATGGATTTTTTCAATATTCATTCTTAGAGCCAGTAGAGCCCGCAAGAATTCCACCTATTGCAAGGAATAACTCGTAATTTAACATACCTAAAAGTGACTAGGTTCTATTGCACTATCCACTTGGGTTTATCTAATTAGTAACATCTACTCGTTAATACAAGGTACTATATAATAAGTCCGTGGCATAACTCCACCTGCGCCGGATACTATTGGAAGAGCAACATACATCTGCGTAGCACCAATGATCCCCGTGCAATCTTAATTACTGGAATCATCTACACGGACATAATGTCATGTCGGAATGAAAAAAGGAAGGGGTCAAAGTATCATATTCTGGATTGGTTGGATTGATAGTGATTAATACCCTTTGCAAGCGGCACTCATCCTTTTTTCGGTTCTACAGCCTAGAAGCTAATTCCAATCGAAAATTTCCAGGGTTATGCAATTGTTACAACATCGATTGAGGGAGTTCCTTACACCCGAACCTCGGAATATGCAATATTCTCTTATTTCTGTTGGGATTAAGTCCATCAAACAGAGATGGACTAACTGCTGGCAGGAACAGAATCATTCTATTCCGTTCCTTCTCGATACTCATCAAAATTGTATTGCTGTGTCAGAAGAAAGCTAGCTATACTGGTCCAGTAGACTTCAAAGATACCCTTGGTATAACATTGACAATCGAACAAGGATTGGAGAAGATATCAGTAGTTTTCCATTTCCTGATCTCTATCTTTCATGGGATCAATTCCCCCTTGACTGACTTTAAAATAATATATGGAGCTGAGCATGTCTGGGAATACGGGAGAACGCTCCTTTGCTGACATTATTACTAGTATTAGATACTGGGTTATCCATAGCATTACCATACCTTCTCTATTCATTGCAGGTTGGTTATTTGTCAGCACGGGTTTGGCTTATGATGTGTTCGGGAGCCCCCGGCCGAATGAGTATTTCACAGAAAGTCGACAAGAGGTTCCATTAGTAACTGGCCGTTTCGATTCGTTAGAGCAACTCGATGAATTTACTAGATCTTTTTAGGAGGCACTAATGACTATAGATAGAACTTATCCGATTTTTACAGTTAGATGGTTGGCCATTCACGGGCTAGCTGTCCCTACAGTTTTTTTCTCGGGATCAATCTCGGCAATGCAGTTCATCCAGCGATAAACTCTATATTAAAGGAAGAGGAAGTATGTAGATATGACACAATTGAATCCGAACAACCAAAATGTTGAATTGAATCGTACCAGTCTCTACTGGGGGTTGCTACTAATTTTTGTACTTGCTGTTCTATTCTCTAATTATTTGTTTAATTAGGAACAATGAGAATATTATCACTCCATTCGAAGAGATCCAATACTAATAATTATCTATGCTATGACTGTTTATGTCTCGAGCATGACCACTTAAGAAAATGTGAAAGGGAGTAAGAGAAATGGCCGATACCACTGGAAGGATCCCTCTTTGGTTGATAGGTACTGTAACTGGTATTATCGTGATTGGTCTACTGGGTATCTTTTTCTATGGTTCATATTCCGGATCAGGGTCATCCCTATAGTAGGGGAAATGCACTTACTATGGGAATACTATACATGCGAAAGTGACAAATAAATAAGGCCTTACCCTTCTTTTAAGGGTAAGGTCTTATCGAAATCTCTTTTTTAGATTCTCTTCTATATTAATATTAATTAGAAGAGAAGATTCGCACAAATACAATGACTCTGTTACTTCATTCAATGCCTTTCAGTCAAGTTATGAGCCAATTTATTCTATGATAAAAAAAAAATTTTTGATCGATCCAATTTCAATCTCTGTCGAAGGAACAACGGAGAAACGGAGAATATTTATTACTAAATATTTGTTCATTTCTCTGGTGGGAGATTATTCGAAGTTTTTCTAAAAACCCGAACTATGAGAATCTTAATGTGCGAATAGAATATTTTCTTCTCTTATTTTGGCTTACAAAAGAAAAGAGGAGGAAAAACACCTTTAATTCATTTTCTCTCATTAGGAACGAACCCTATCAAAAGGTGGGTTGTTTTGCTCAATGAGTGATATTACCCCTTACTTTTCTGCTCTTCCTTCTTTAGGAATTTGAAGGTTCCTCAATATAACGTACAAAATAATCGTCAATTTACGAAGGAATTGATGAACAGGACAGGATCGGAAACCCAATGAGTTCCTCTTATCTCGACGAGAAATCGGAGAATTTATTCGACGAATAATAATGGGATAGGATAAAGAATGGGATTAGAGAAGATAGGAATCTTCTCCAAGATTGCTTAGTTATTCTCCTAATCTCTCCTTCCTGCGATCTATCTCTATTTTCCGGATTTTTTCTTTTGAAAATGGGCAAGGAAAGGAGGGAATGGCATGTATATAGTACACGATCTAGAAAGCATATGGGGATCGTTCGACAAGTTGATCTGTTCCAGTGCTTATTGAGTCACTCCCTATTTGAAATGTAGATATGTCTACATGAACATTTTCCCAAGAATATATAAGGGAGAAGGAGGAGAAAAGGTTCTCCATCTCCGAAGGGGTATTCATTTTTGATTCAATCAGTCAACTTCATGTTCGGAAATCTATGGACCTGAAGATTCATCTCGGCCAATTGAACTTTCTCAAATTGTTTCTTCTTAAGGACCAAAAATATCTGTGCCAGAATGACAGATGCTAAGAATAATAAAAGACCTTTAACACGTAATGGATCTTGAAGTACTATCTCTGCATCTCCTTGACCAAATCCACCCACATTAGGGTTATTCGTTAATGGCTGATCGACCTTGATCAATTCGCCCTCTGAAATAAGAAGTTCCGGTCCCGGAGGTACAATGTCAACCACTTGCCCACCGTCTGATGTATTATCGATAGTTATCTCATATCCACCCTTTTCTTTACGTAAAATTTTGCTCACTCTTCCTGTTGCTGAAGCGCTATAGACCGTATTGTTGCTCTTACTCCCGTCGGGATAAATTTGTCCTCTCCCTCTATTACCACCCAAATATATAGGATATTTCAGGAAGTGAGCTTCTTTATCAGTAGCAGGATCTGGGGAAAGGATGGGGAACACAAGTTCACTATATTTTTGCCCAGGAACAGGACCTATTACAATAATGTTTTTTTGATTGGGACGATAGTTCTGAAAATAAAGATTACCCATCTTTTGTCTAATCTCAGGAGAAATACGATCCGGAGGGGCTAATTCAAAGCCCTCGGGTAAAATTAGAACAGCTCCTACATTTAAAGCCCCTTTCTTACCATTAGCAAGAACTTGTTTCATTTGCGTATCATAGGGGATCTTAACAACTGCTTCAAATACGGTATTGGGAAGCACGGACTGTGGAACCTCAATATCCACAGGTTTTTTGGCCAAGTGACAATTGGCACATACAATACGTCCAGTTGCTTCTCGGGGATTTTCATAACCCTGCTGTGCAAAAATGGGATATGCATTCGAAATGGATGTCCGAGTTATGATATGTATCATCACCAGGACGGAAATTAACCGAGTCATCTTTTTTTTTAAGTCATAAGTATTTCTATTTTGCATGGTTCAATTATTGGTTCCAAATCATTTTTCGGGTGAGAGTAGGTAGCTATCATAGTTACCTGTCAAAAATTCTGCTACTATATTGATTGAACCAAACCTAAAAGTAAGAAATCGGAAGTCTCGCACCAGGAGAAGAATGAGGGGGAGGAATAGCTAATTCCTGAACAAAGAAAACACTTTATTATTCTGTTTCAATTCTTTCGGTCGGAGAAAACAACCTATTCTTTATTCATTCATCGAATGATAAATTACTACAAGTGAAGGAGATATACGATTGAAACGACGGAAGATCCAATATTTGAGAATCGTATCTAAGATGACTGGAAAAGTTGAAACAAGACCAGATATGATTCGTTCGTTATGGGCAAAGCCAAAATTTTCGGAGATCGAATCGATCATCAGTTCCCAACCATGGGGTGAATGAAACCCAATACATAGATCGGTTGCTAAAAGAATGAGAAAAGCTTTCATTGTATCGCTCAGACTATAGAAGAATTCTTGGATCCAAGAATTGAGAATGCCAAGTTTATTCTTACCCAGAATGAGATAAGCACTTATAAAAGCAAAACCTATTAGATTTGTTAATAAATGTGAGATTATCTTAATACAATCTTCATTGTACATTTCGACCAATTGGATTGTTTCTTTGTGAATCTCTATACGAAGATCTTTTGAATCTGTTCCCGAAGAATCTTCCACCATTCTTTCTAACAGGAATAGTTCTTCTATTTTCTCAAATCTTCCCAGAACATTTTCTTCCTGGAGATAATCAAAAATTTTCTGAGATTGACCCGTATTCCACCAATTTGTAACCCAAGGTTCCAAACCTTTCCGTAATGAAATAGGAATGACCCAAGGCAGTACCACTAAACATGCAAGATATCGTAGGGAAGCTGATGCTTTATATTCGGCCACTTCCAATTCGTGAATCGCTAACGAACCTGATTCACTCGTCAGTTCTGTCCGAAATCTAGACAAAGTACGAGTGATAGAATGAGGTATGGGATCCATAAATTTATCTATTGTGTAATTGTTTGACCCTGAGAAAAAAGATCCTCAGAGAAAAAAGAAAAAGGTTCGCTCCAAATGAGTGAGACGGAGCATAAGAAGATCATTCCCCGATATCCGATCCAGATCGTTTCTATCTGGATCAATTATCTATTCATTTTTTCTATCTTATTCTTTTTTAGAAGAATAACTTGAAGTAACATAAGTCGTTTTATTCATTGTAAAGATCCTTTGAATCCTGATCACTCGATCGATCCTTTACGAATCTTTCCCCAGTTATCTCCAAAGATGACAAACAAAATGAGAGAACGACGAAATCATATAAGAATAAATTGGATCGTGATGAAGAACGGGGATGAGAGGAAAAAACGTTCTAGTTTTAGGGAAACCGGACCACTATATCTAGTCATTGTTCTTTCTGATCCATCATATCCATCTACTGGCTCACTCGCCCTCTCTAGGATAGGAAATGATATGGCGTGTTCAGGAACTACCAAAATAATCTTGGTCTGATTCATTCCATAAACATAAATATCATTTAGTAGGAATTAACTAAATGATATTTTTCCCGGACAAATACCAACCAGTTCTATTGTAACTTATAGCTCTTTCTATATTACCTATTCCTATACTATTTTTTAAAAAATAGTATATTGTTCATAAAGATCCTATATCGTTCCATTTCCATACAATTAGATTTCAATATTTATTGAAATTGATATGTATGGAAATCTAAAAATTTCCTGATTGGATATTGATTCATGTTCCTTGATTCGATCCATATAAAAATGTCGATCAATTTGAATTTATGTTGAGTATAAAGAACCCCTTGGTTCATTTCAAAACCCTTCAATGGATACACGCAAGAAACGGGCTGATTCAGCAGCTTTCTGTTCGATCTCCCTTAGGTTCAAATTATCACCAGTACGAGCTAAAGGAATGTCTTGTCGGCCCTTTATTTCCATATAAAGAACACGACGAGGGGAAATACCTTCTTGAATTTCCATTTTAATCATCTGAATATCCTTCATAAGAAATCGTGGGAAAATACGACGATTTTTTCCGGGAAATCCCCAACGAAAAAGACATACAATTCCTTTTCTTTTATCAAACTTATTATAGCCACTACCCACATCGAACAAAATTGTGCACCACAGATAAGAGCTAATGAACAGACCTGCAATACCATAAAAACACATTACAATTCCTTGTGGAACAAAGAGTATTTCCTGAGATGACAATAGGGGTATCAGGTTCTCACCAAAATAACTCGAAATCCCGACTAGGAAAAATCCTAGTGAACCCAGAAAGAGGATACAAGCCCAAAAGAAATTACTTCTTTTTCGAGACCCTGTTATAGGTTCTATCCAGAGCCATTTGGATCGATTATTCATAAAAAATCGTATTCAATTCCATCCTATTGAAGTTGAGGGAATAGCCCACTTTTTCATCCTTTGGTTCCCAAACTCTTATGAACTAGCTATCTATATACATAGCTAACATTTCAGTCAAGTCAGTCAAGTTTGTCTTCTTGTCCATTCTTACTATCAATTTCAAATAGGTCCTTCCCAAAATTATCAATTTGTTAAACAAAACTGAATCAGTGGAGTTAAAATATCTCTAGGAATCGATATGTATACCATATGCAAAAAATATAACCAACCATATGAAAATATTGACCAATACCTATTTATTGACACATGTGTATATCCGATATGTATATGGATATGAATATGAATAGATATATAAATTCGCTATATCTAGAATATAATGGTAAGATCTATCCATATTCAAGTATGAATGAGTCTAAATAAATATATATATTTATTTATTTCTATTTAGACCTATCTTGTATCTATAAGAGTTCTATCTTATATCATCTGAAATAGATATAGAGATTTATATCTGTTCTGCAATTGAACAGATCCAAACCTATTTATTAAATCTAATTTGATCAGATTCAAAAAATATCGTCATTCTGAATATACAGATGGAAAAGAACCATTGTAATTGCCGGAAGTAATAAGCCGACTAAAGGCACGAAAAAAGAAGGTAGGTTAGGAATTATCATAGAACGAGTACCTTACTTACTCAATGAAATGTTTATCCATATGATTATAAGATAAAATAAGTGATGGGACCAAATGAGCGGTCCCATTTGTCCTTCTTCATAGAATACATGTACGCAAATGTTCGTTGTTCCTTTCCCCGTCTCTTCCAAAAATACTGAAAAAGCATTTGAAGTTGGATTCAAAATTGTTTTTGAATAAGATCCCGACGAGTTCAACAATGAGGATCTGTATCTATATATACAATACATATATATCTATATATATATTGTATATATAGATCCTTTACAACACTTATTAATATTATATAAGTTAAATAGTGGAAGAACATGAATCCTGACAAAAATTTATCTGATTTCGAAAAGCGGAAAATTGGCTATATTTATTGTTAGTATAGGATCGAGGATCATAAATTGTTGGTAAGAAGGGGGTAAAAAGCGATTCTCTTAGAGAAATCCTTATTTTGCCGCAATAAGAAACTGTATCACTGTCACTTCCGTTACAAGGAACTCGATTTGATCATTTTTCCTTATAAGGAACTAAACGTTCATTTTTTTTTCTTTACGAGGAAGACTGTAAAGCTGAAATAGTTCACTTAGAACACCTTTTAAGAGATTACGTGGAACGATCAGATCAAATAAACCATGGCCAAATAAATGCTCAGTCACCTGAAAATCTTCAATCACTTTCTGACCTAATGTCTGTTCGATTACTCTTTTACCTGCAAATGCAATGTACGCTTTAGGTTCGGCAATAATGATATCTCCCAACATGCCAAAACTAGCAGTAACTCCACCGGTTGTCGGAGACGTCAGAATCGATACATATAACAACCTTTTATCCTTCTGATGAATATATAACGCAGAAGCTATTTTAGCCATTTGCATTGAACTAAAACTTCCTTCTTGCATGCGTGCTCCTCCGGAAGCACACACCATAATGACTGGAAGAGATTCCTCGGTAGCGCGCTCGATCAGACGGGTTATTTTCTCGCCTACTACAGAGCCCATACTACCTCCCATGAACTTAAAATCCATAACTCCGAGTGCGATAGGAAGACCATTTAATTGACCTATGCCTGTTTGAATAGCATCAGTTAAACCTGTCTCTATTTGACAGAAAGTGATATGATCCTTATAAGATTCATCCTCAGAATGAAGAGGATCAGAATGAGCAGGTTCATTCTCAGAATGAAATTGAAGAACATCTAGAGTGTACATGTCTTCATCCATAGGATGCCGAGTGCCGCGATCAATTGGAAGTTCTATTCTATCTGAACTATTCATTTGCAGATAATATCCACATTCTTCACAAACACTTTTATTCTCTCTCAAGAATCTGATATAGAGCAAGCTCTCGCAATTATCGCATTGAACCCATAATCTATTAATTTTAACGTAATCAATACTTAGATTCTTGTTCCTCTCCATCTCATTGACGTCCTTACTATCCCTTTCGACCGAATTTTTTAGTAATCCAGTTATTTTACGCCTGTCTTCGAACCACTCCCTTATAGACATAGAGTTTTCCATATAAAGGTGAAGATTGTTACTTTTCCTATCTTATTTTGTATGAAGAGAAGTCGTATAAATAAAATGATTCAATTTCTCAATGAATAGTGAAATGAATCATGGATAAATCATCTCCATTCATTATTGATTAGGAATCCGAAGTATCAATCCGGGATTATGATAGAACCCTTTATTCTTTTATAAAGAAAGATTATCTCCTATGCCGCGATGAAAAGGAATTTTCATCCCAAATACAAAATCTTTTGGGCTAGAAGGGATTTGAACCCTTGACTTCATGGTCCGGAACCATGAGCTCTGATCCACTGAGCTACCAACCCTATCGAATGATCTATAAGATAAATGTAAAGGATGAATAGGATTCGTTATCGAATCCTTGACCCCAAAAAATTTTCATCGACTCACTCTGTTTTAGATATTTTACCTCGGAAATATATCAATATCTATATATCAATATATATATATCAATATATATAGATATTGATATATAGATATTGATATATAGAAATCCCAGATATTGATATCTGAAATCCCATATCTCCGTTCACGATTTGGCCTAATCTTTGTGGTAGCGGTAAAAGATTGGGCCGAGTCCGATTGGTAGAACGAAAGTCACTGGATCACAAGGTATCTATTGCCTCAAATTGTATCTATTGCCTCAAATTCAAATTTGATCTCCTTCCATATTTCACAAGCAGCAGCTAGTTCAGGACTCCATTTACTAGCTTCACGGATCACTTCATTACCTTCACGAGCAAGATCACGTCCTTCATTACGAGCTTGTACACAAGCTTCTAGAGCAACTCGATTAGCTACTGCACCAGGTGCATTTCCCCAAGGGTGTCCCAAAGTTCCCCCACCAAACTGTAGTACGGAATCATCCCCAAAGATCTCGGTCAGAGCAGGCATATGCCAAACGTGAATACCTCCTGAAGCTACGGGCAGGACACCTGGCATAGATACCCAATCTTGAGTGAAGTAAATACCACGACTTCGATCTTTTTCGATAAAATCATCACGCAGTAGATCAACAAACCCTAAAGTGACGTCTCGTTCCCCTTCAAGTTTACCTACTACAGTACCGCCGTGAATATGATCTCCACCGGACATACGCAATGCTTTAGCCAGTACACGGAAGTGCATACCATGATTTTTTTGTCTGTCAATCACTGCATGCATCGCGCGGTGAATGTGAAGAAGTAGGCCGTTGTCTCGGCAATAATGAGCCAAAGAAGTATTTGCGGTAAAACCTCCCGTCAGATAGTCATGCATAACGATAGGAACTCCCAATTCTCTTGCAAATATTGCCCTTTTCATCATTTCTTCACATGTACCTGCAGTAGCATTCAAGTAATGTCCCTTAATTTCACCCGTCTCAGCCTGAGCTTTATAAATTGCTTCCGCACAAAAGACAAAACGATCTCTCCAGCGCATGAATGGTTGGGAATTTACGTTCTCATCATCCTTGGTAAAATCGAGTCCACCACGGAGACATTCGTAAACTGCTCTACCATAGTTCTTGGCCGATAGACCCAATTTTGGTTTGATAGTACATCCCAATAAAGGACGGCCATATTTGTTCAATTTATCTCTTTCAACTTGGATACCATGAGGTGGACCTTGAAATGTTTTGGAATAAGCAGGGGGAATCCGCAAATCTTCCAAACGTAGAGCCCGTAGGGCCTTGAATCCAAATACATTACCTACAATGGAAGTGAACAAGTTAGTAACAGAACCTTCTTCGAAAAGGTCTAAGGGGTAAGCTACATAGGCAATAAATTGAGTTTCCTCTCCAGGAACGGGCTCGATGTCATAGCATCGCCCCTTGTAACGATCAAGACTAGTAAGTCCATCGGTCCAAACAGTGGTCCATGTACCGGTGGAAGATTCAGCAGCTACTGCTGCTCCCGCTTCCTCGGGCGGCACCCCTGGTTGAGGAGTTACTCGGAATGCTGCCAAAATATCCGTATCTTTGGTCTGATATTCAGGAGTATAATAAGTTAATCTGTAATCTTTAACACCAGCTTTAAATCCGACACTAGCTTTAGTCTCTGTTTTTGGTGACATAAGTCCCTCCTTTATTAATAATTATCTCTCGCAAGGACGAGGTCTGCTCGACATGGATCGAACATAAACAATCAATTTTGACAGAACTATCCTACAAAAAAATCGTCCGTTATTGGACAATAAGATCTGCTAGGTACACTCTCATTGTATAATGTTCTTTATGTATGATGCAACCCAATCTTTGCTCTTTAAGTTCTTCCTCCATGGATTGACCCGAGCACCTTTCAGCGGTTAAACTAGTTCATGAATGAACTTAAGGAACCGAATCGACCTTTGACCATAATGGTGCGAATTGTCTATATGAAAATAAATATAGAATAGGGAACAGATGTGCGTACGAAGAGAAGAGATAACGACCGACCAATGAGAGAAAGGTCATGAATAGGGTTCAAGTTTCACATTTCACAGATGATCTGGACATAATTTTTAAGTATTTTCGGTTTTAGTTATGGAGAATTTGGTTCTAGTTATAAATAAAAAAATCGAAGACTTCCTCATTATCCTTATCCATCTACTTACTTCATATTCCAAATATGAATGGATTCGAACTTTTCCATAAAGTAGGATATTACTAAGGTGGTAACTCCCATTCATTATTTACTGATCTGATCGACCCGATACGGAACATTTTTGTTATTGATGATATTGGCAAAATCATATTTATATATATATATATAAAATCTTCATGGAATTTCTTTCCTTTTTTGTATGAGAACCAATCCTCTTGTTCTTGGGGTTTCCGCACTTGTAGAAAAAAATGTGGGACGTATAGCTCAAATCATTGGCCCAGTACTGGATGTCTCTTTTCCTCCAGGTAATATGCCTAATATTTACAATTCATTAATAGTTAAGGGTCAAGGTACAGCCGGTCAGGAAATTCAGGTTACTTGTGAGGTACAGCAATTATTAGGAAATCATAAGGTTAGAGCTGTAGCTATGAGTGCTACAGATGGTTTGACGAGAGGAATGAGAGTGATTGACACGGGAGCTCCTCTTAGTGTTCCAGTTGGTGGAGCTACTCTCGGACGAATTTTCAATGTTCTTGGCGAACCTGTTGATAATTTGGGTCCCGTAGATGCTCGCATAACATCTCCTATTCATAGATCTGCTCCCGCCTTTACAGAGTTGGATACAAAATTATCTATCTTCGAAACAGGCATTAAAGTAGTAGATCTTTTGGCTCCTTACCGCCGTGGGGGAAAAATCGGTTTATTTGGAGGAGCTGGAGTGGGTAAAACAGTACTCATTATGGAGTTGATTAACAACATTGCTAAGGCTCATGGAGGGGTATCTGTATTTGGAGGAGTAGGAGAACGTACTCGTGAAGGGAATGATCTTTACATGGAAATGAAAGAATCGGGAGTAATTGATGAACAAAACATCTCAGAATCAAAAGTGGCTCTGGTCTATGGTCAGATGAATGAACCACCAGGAGCTCGTATGAGAGTCGGTTTAACTGCTCTAACCATGGCCGAATATTTCCGAGATGTCAATGAGCAAGACGTACTATCATTTATTGATAACATCTTCCGCTTTGTCCAAGCGGGATCAGAGGTATCCGCCCTATTAGGTAGAATGCCTTCCGCCGTGGGTTATCAGCCAACTCTTGCCACGGAAATGGGAACTTTGCAAGAGAGAATTACTTCCACAAAAAGGGGATCGATAACCTCGATTCAAGCAGTTTATGTACCTGCTGACGACTTGACTGACCCCGCTCCTGCTACGACATTTGCACATTTAGATGCTACTACCGTACCATCGAGAGGATTAGCTGCCAAGGGTATCTATCCAGCAGTGGATCCTTTAGATTCAACATCGACTATGCTCCAACCTTGGATCGTAGGCGAAGAACATTACGAAACTGCACAAGGGGTTAAGCAAACTTTACAACGTTATAAGGAACTTCAAGACATTATAGCTATTCCTGGACTGGATGAATTATCGGAGGAAGATCGTTTAATCGTAGCAAGAGCAAGAAAAATTGAACGTTTCTTATCACAACCCTTTTTCGTAGCAGAGGTATTCACAGGTTTCCCGGGCAAATATGTTGGTCTCATGGAAACCATTAGAGGGTTTCAAATGATCCTTTCCGGAGAATTAGATGGTATTACCGAACAGTCTTTTTATTTAGTGGGTAACATTGATGAAGCTACCGCGAAGGCTATGAACTCCAAAACGGAAAGTTAATTCTGAAAATGACCTTAAATCTTCGTGTACTGTCTCCTAATCGAGTCATTTGGGATTCAGAAGTTCAAGAAATAATCTTATCTACTAATAGTGGTCAAATTGGCGTATTACCCAATCATGCTTCACTTGTGGCAGCTGTAGATATAGGAGTTATGAAAATACGTCTTAATGGGCAGTGGTCCACTATGGCTTTGATGGGCGGTTTCGCCAAGATAGACAATGATAGAATCACCGTATTGGTAAATAATGCAGAGAGAGATGTTGACATCGATCTCAAAGAAGCCCAGGAAACCTTTAAAGTAGCTAAAGCTGACTTAGCTCGAGCCGAAGGCAAAAGACAAGCAATTGAGGCTGATGTAGCTCCGAAAAGAGCTAGAACACGATTAGAAGCTATCAGTGCTAGCCCCCCCGTCTCTAATTAAACATTTCCTATAAATATCTGAAAATGGATTCAATGTTCCGCCTCGATCCAAACAAGTGGAGTCAAACTTATTAGATGCCATCGACTCTTCAATGGTATCTAATAAGTTTACCTACTATTGGATTTGAACCAACGACTCTCGCCGTATGAAAGCGATACTCTAACCACTGAGTTAAGTGGGTCATTTATTCTCATAGGTAGAGTTGGACTTATAAACGATTCTATATGGAATTCAATGTATAGACAATGTGTCCCTGGCACAGATCGAACTTATTGGAACGTATTGGATCATAGTATCGGATCATGAAATATCTACCTTGACAGAAAGTGATCCATCTGGTTAGTATAGTAGTGTATCACCAAGACTGGGAAGGGCTATAGCTCAGCAAGGTAGAGCACCTCGTTTACACGTGCGCCAATGGTTTTCGGGAGAGTTTATCGATTCGTCCGATCCACGAAATAGATTCTATGTGAAAAAGTCTTACTCTATCAATGTGTTTCTCTGGGGAACAATAGCATGACAAAGATGAAGTTCGATCCGATTCGAATTACGAATCTAATTGATATGGTCAATCCCAGCTCCGTTCAATGCCAGGCATAATGAGTATAATACGGGGACCTCAAAATAGATTCTTTTCGCTCTATGACACTTTTAGGTGTATGAAGTGTCATATTTTCTTTTTGGAGCGCTAGAGGAGACTCTATTTGAGTCAATCTATGCCCGAGCAAGGCAGACCTACGTCAAGGAAACCTTTTGAATCACTTTGGGATTGCTTCCGAAGGGTAAGAATTTGGAGCACACGGAGCCATATTAGTATCTTTCCTGGAAAGAGGAGAATGGCAGACTAACCGATCTTTCCATCAGTTAATGAAAGAGCCCAATGCGATAAAATGCATGTTGGGTTCTTGGAACAGTTCAAATTATTTTGATAATAAGAACTTTGATCTGTTCTACCGAGAAGGTCTACGGTTCGAGCCCGTATAGCCCTATACATTCCACTAAGTTACACTACTCTTATATATATCCCCTCATAGTCCCTATGACTTGGACTTTCAAAGTCTTTCGGATCATATCAATATCTTGTCCTTATCAAGATCGATGGATGGGAACGTTGGAACAGGGCAGGCAGATTAGTATTTCTCATCGATCGATCTTGATCCGATACCAGATGATCGGGCCTATAAACCCTTTTTTTTTTCGAGGCACTTATAGATAGATTCTATCTCAAAATATAGATAGAGGATTGAGGTATTCAATACTATCTATATTACTTGGATTTGTACAATGTTTGTTATAATTCCCATTATAACATCGTCTAGTTCGGAACCGCTTTTGTTCATTTTTATCGCTAGTTCTTCGAAAAACTCGGGAGTTCTCTGGAATAGAATATGTTGAAAGCAATCCATATTCCAGTCAAAGTATCGATCGGACATGTGGCTTTTAGCTCCATCCAAATGCAACGCATTCCGTTGGGGTTGAACGAACGAAGTACTCTTCCGTTCAATCGAAAATCCCGGGTCTATCCCTTTGCTAAAGATCGGGGCGAAGATCTTGATCCACTAGGATTCTACACAATATGTTATGTGTGGTAAATCGAACCTATTCTTGAACCATAGAAGTGGGAAGTACTACGGCCGAATACCTGGAAAGGTCAATTCTCTGGAGTTGATCCATCCTAGCTAAAGGCGAACCTTTGGTTTGTTTTCTTTCTCCACCTAAGATCATCACATGGTTTTTTAGACCCAATATTTTCATATTGGGACAAACACTCTTTCCTCTAGTTCCGTTCTGTTAACATACCAAAAAAATGCAATCTATCGGCTACGCATATTGGATCTATATCTGGACCAACGTTTGCATAAATCTACCCCACTATTCTATAGAATACACATATTTCATGGAATGCGTTCTGAAACAATAGAAAAAAGAAATCTGTTGGAATGAAACTATTACCCCTTGCTCATCAATTTTGTGGACTGCGACCCAAAAGAAGCCCTGTTCTGCCCCGTTACAAATAGTCGGCTAGACAATAGATCTGTCCGAAATGATATTATATCGGAATGAGCCCAGGCTCATAACGAACTTAAACGTGAAAGATTTGATACGTTCCACGGATCGATTGGCGTCTACCAATCCTGTTCCGATTGACCTGTATCAACCATTAAAACGAATGAACTGAAAGACAACGGATTTATTTTTATTTGATTAATCGAACGGAACCGATTTCATATTTGTCATATGTTGAATGCATAGTACTGCTTTCATTTCTGAAGAAACTGAATCCTTCGAACCTTACTCATTCCCCGGTCACTCGATCCTTTTATCCCTTTTGCTACTATAAGATCTGGACAGTACGAATGTAAAAGATCTACTCCTCAACCCGTTCCAGTAAAAACATAAAGAAACGCATGTTCTAATTCTTTGATACTTCCTTCGTTCCAACCAAATCTTTGACGACAGAGATTCCCCTTTTCTCATTCGTCTTCTTTCAATACTGTAAAATGTTCACTATCTCCATTGATAGATGAGCCTCTAAATTTGTATATTTGTCCCATCACCTGCATAATAATATAAAAAAGAATTTGATTGGTCTTCTAACCGTGCATGTAAGATGGCAAAATTTTCCAGATTGGATGCAAAGCCCTATCTTTTCTAATACGAGAAGGATACGAGTTCCAAGGGTCTAGATTTCATTGAATCTGAATATGTAACAAGCGGATAGGGTCGAACTTGTCGACGCAGCCGCAGCCTCGATCATTTGAAACAACGACCCTCCGATTAAATACCCCGCCCAGAGTTGTTCGGGCGGACAAGATCTGAGTATCAAGATAAAACATAAAAGAAATCCCAAGATAGATCTCTTTCAATTTACACCGAACCATGTTCATGTTGATGGCCCGTTCGTTTCGTTACAACTCGAATAACGTGGGATCTACCGAACCAATCTGCAAAACTGCGTTTTTTTAGAACAAAATGATAATCTGACTGGAAGGGAAGAAACGATCGTTATCGTCCATGGGTGAATGGACAAAGGATCGATACGAAAAAAGAAAGATTATTCACGTTCGAAAGAACTGAGGAAGGATGGGATCGGGATATGTCTCCGGAATAAATATAAAATACTTAAGAAAAACTTGTTCGATAGTTGGTTGGGAATTAGTCATCGATCTTGCTTTGATCCCCTGTAAGAGGTCGCCGACCCACATACAGACGTTAGCCTCGTCATTTCTTCCAAGAAGAAATGACTGTAGATAGAGACAATTGGTTTGTTTTTCCGGGGCGGACGTAGCCAAGTGGACCAAGGCAGTGGATTGTGAATCCACCACGCGCGGGTTCAATTCCCGTCGTTCGCCCATAAAATAAAAGAAAAAACGGACTGGATTCAGTGTCATTTTCTTATTTCGGTGTCCATATTTCTATCTATTACATAGATAGAGAAATGGACACCCGGGCCTTCTTTCTTCGTAGGAAAAATGAGCCCTTTATCGGACTTGAACCGATGACTTACGCCTTACCATGGCGTTACTCTACCGCTGAGTTAAAAGGGCCCCCCCATCATATATTAATGAGTGAGTCCGATTTACGATATATGGATAACAAATTGGATACATATGATCCATCTATTTTTATAGATATCAAGTTGAGAACATTTATTAGTAGCTCGTAGGTTTCCATGAGAGGAGGGTGGGGATGGCTATACTGGAAACTCCGGGCTGAACTGATACGAAGCGAATGGATACAAGTTATGCCCGGGAACAATCAATATGTTCGTATTGCTAGAAGAGCCAAAGGATCAACGGGCCAGGTCTTATTGCAATTACTTGAAATGCGTTCGGATAATATTATTTTTCAATTGGGTATGGCTCCCACCATTCCGGGTGCTAGACAATTAGTTAATCATGGACATATCCGGGTCAATGACCATATGGTAGATATACCAAGTTACCTTTGCAAACCTATTACTATAAGAGATCAACAAAGATTGAGAGCTAAAAAGATGGATCATCCATTCCAGTTTATGGCTCTCAGATCAAGTAAAATAAATATGAACAACCTTTATTTAATGGAATCCTCCCTTCTCTCCCGGAAGAGGAAGATCTTTCAAAAATGAATTCTAAATAATTCAATTAGAAGATTAGAGGAGTTGAGGAAAAAATTTCTTGATAAAGGGAAAGAACAACCTATAATTGATAGAATCCTTTCTTCTCTCTCGGAAATGGAAGAGCAATAATTAAGGAATTCCGGAATTGGGATTCAAATGTGGAAGGAAAGGAGTGGCGGAATATTTGTCGATGGGATTGTGGCGTGTATAGTTTGTGAGTGTGATTCGTTAAATTATCAACTCGAATAATTGAAGGATATTTTACATGGATCTCTGATCCATCCAAAGCTCTATCTATTACTAATGGGCCTGATACGACCATTAGAGTCAGAACAGTAAGCTGTGCAATAACCTCTAGATCCATTTGGTTTTCTTTCACCCCTATGATCCCATCAACTCGATGAACGTATGAATAAAATTTTGTTTTGTTGAGATCAATCACTTTTCTTTTCTTCTATTTTCTCTTCTTCTTCCCCATCTGTGTAGTTTCGATCAGGAACCTATAGCCTTGAGCAATTTATATCTTTAAAATAAGACATAAAATAGATAGAGAGTCCATTCATGTATTTCAATATCTAGATATTGAAATTTGAGACTGGAGAGGAATAAATGGACTAATCCGTGTAACTCATTTATTAAAAATGATTGGAGAGGGAATGAAGAGATGATAATAGAGGTTCAATTTTTTATAGCTTTTGTTCTTGCTTTTGCAACAATTAATTTAGCTATCAAATTAGGTAAAGCATTGTATGATTGATTCTTTCTTTTTTCTGACCTGCCTGGCCACTGGCCGGGCAGGTCAGAAAAAAGGCAAAATTTTTTGAAACGAAATGAAAAATACGATTTGCCAGATTCGTTTTTTTCTAACTGAATAATTGCAATATTCGTTATATTGTCGATACAATCTGTACATGCTATGGTATACACCTTTACTCCACCATTCATTTTGTTAAACAAGAACTTTTCCATCTTGGAGAGATGGCTGAGCGGACCAAAGCGGCGGATTGCTAATCCGTAGTACGGATTATCCGTACCGAGGGTTCGAATCCCTCTCTCTCCGTTCGGTCACTATTGCGGATAACTCCGAATCTTTCTACGGAACGGAAAAGACTCATTAACCTAGATACTTTTTTTCACTATTCTTTACGTCCGGGATTACGTCCTGGATCGTTCGATAGAAATCCAAAGATAAAAAGAGAAATGAAAAATATCACTACTGTGTAAACGAACAGCTTAAGAGTAAGCATTACGTAATCTCCGGGATCCTAATTATAAGTACAACAGAATAGATCATCAATCTTTGTACCATATATGAATACTTGAATACCAAACAATAGTATGATTCATAAAAATCACGATTTCTCCGGATCACGTGTGAAAATCAAATTGAAAGAAGGAGATAATTTATCTCTTTGTTTTTCAAATGGTCTTTCTTCATAGATAGGGAAGTTTCTTGAAAACCAATAAGGAAACCAATAAGAAAACGGAATTCTGGTCATACTATTGACAACTTTCGGGTCACTTTCATAGTATAATTCTTGGCGGCCCCTATCGTCTAGTGGATCAGGACATCTCTCTTTCAAGGAGGCAACGGGGATTCGACTTCCCCTAGGGGTACCATGAAATAGGATATCCATTCGTTTCGTTCGATGTCTTAACCTAAAGACTTTGAATTACTTTCTTGTTCCTGGGTCGATGCCCGAGTGGTTAATGAGGACGGACTGTAAATCCGTTGGCAATATGCCTACGCTGGTTCAAATCCAGCTCGACCCAACCGATATCATCAATATCAATCTATCGGTATGATTATATTCATGCCAATCATGGATGAAAAGATAGTGGGTTATTGAACCCCGATATCTATATATATTCATATCATATGGATATGTGTCCAATTCCATATGAATTGATACTTTTAAAGATGAAAGAGAAGGATAAGATATTTCATCGACCTAGCACTCACGTAATCTATACGATCTATCTAGCATCTACCATAGAATAAATATGAATAGTAGGTGAACTGTACTTTATTGGGATTGTAGTTCAATTGGTTAGAGTACCGCCCTGTCAAGACGGAAGTTGCGGGTTCGAGCCCCGTCAGTCCCGATCCAATAAGTTAATCAATTAAGCTCTTAATACCCGTAGAAGAGTGAAAAAAAATAATAGGGTTGAATAGATATACTAGATATTTAGTATATCTATCCATTAGATACATTCACCAGATCAATAATTCAGTTTGGAAAAAGACCCTTCTTTCGGGGAGAAAATCTAATCATCAGATTGAATCTGCAAGAAATATTCTTCCCTCCCCGAAGAATCAAATTCTCTTATCAAAAACATAGGAAGATCAATAGATTTTAGGATGACACAGAGGTAGTCCTCCTAGGTCAAAATCCCACAGAGATCCCCATAGAGAATTCCCAATAATTTACAGTAGATCTCCCTTCTGTTGCTCCCCAGGAATATTGTGAGTATTTCATGCTAATACTTCTTTTTCATGATCGATAACCAGTGGATTTCTAGACACTCTATTGTCTTTCTAATAATGATCATGTCAGGATCTGGATGGACTAGTCCTTCTCATTCCAGGGTCATGGGTGGGCCTCTGGATAAATTCAATATGGGAGACTTCTATATCATCACCGGACCGGGATAGGTTCAAGATTCCATCTAACTCGTGGAGATCCAAGCGAAATACCTCTCATGTCTGACGAACGTCTCGTCTTCTGGAGTAGCAGAAGGTTATTATTCGTACGAATCCTATTCTTTCGAAATGATACAGACATGTGTTGATCGGAACGTTTTCTGATGCACGTAAGTTTTTCTTACTAGTATTATCAAAAGTGATCATATTATGTTATACTATTTTCATCGAAGAATTCATTCAATCCGTTAGTTAGATTCCGTTACTCGAACCGATTCTATCAATTACATCTATTTCATGGATCTTGAAAGATTCATTCATCTCTATGAAATTAAATCTCGAGCTATTTTTGAACGAAGTAAAGATCAGGAGATCATGGAAGTAAATACCCTTGCATTTATTGCTGTTCTACTGTTCCTTGCAATTTCTACTGCTTTTCTATTTATCCCTTACGTAAAAACGGCCAGTGCAAGTAGTGGAAACAATTGATTTTTATGAAAATCGAGTGATTACTGATCACTGGATAGATCCAAATGATCTAGATCATAAGTTTCAAATAGGTTATGGGATCTATTGTATTACACCAATACAGGGTAAGGTGGGATTTTGTATCTTACAACAATACAGGGTAGGGATTGCTTTTTCATTTCTTTTGAAAAGAAGTAGTCCGAAGGAAAAGACTATCTAATCTTTTCTTTTTACTACTTTTTCTACACCCATATATGGATAAATATATCTTAATAGTACTTGTCCATATATGGTAAATGTAGGATGAAGGGCCTCGTACCATAAAAGAGCGGAGCTGATCACCTTCTTCATGCCCCTGGAAAAAATAGACCCAATGTAGACAAGACAGATGTTATTCTGAACGTACTTGTGGATTGCAAAGTTGAACATCTTTTTCCGGTACGAACATTGTTATCTAGTCCATATTAGATATGGAACTTTAAATGGTATAAGAAAAAGCAAAGGAATCTATGACTTATGTCCCATATTTTTCCGCGAGAACGGAATTCATATAAGATCCGATCAATTTGGAACCATCCGGTAAAACAGGGACTATTTCTTTCTATTCCTACTAAGAAATAGAAGAGAGATCGTTCTTCAGTGGAAGAAACGAGATTATCGACTAGTTCTAGAAAAGAACTAATTAATTAAAACCTGTTAGAAATAATCATATTTGTCCTATGAAAATATCATAGGACAATGATAATGATAAGGGATTATGCACAGCCCTTGCGGGGATAAAGAGGAAATAATTCCATGGAAAGAGTCTTTCAATTTGGAACGAAGATTCAAAATTACTGGATCCTTATGGAACATGAGATATTCTCATGCATGATCTGGAAGGAACACAATAATTGATTCTTAAGCATTACTATTATAATCCACTTCTCCCCCATACTACGAGTGAAAGGGAAAATGTAAAAACTACCATTAAAGCAGCCCAAGTTATACCGACTATATCCATACGGATCATGTTCTCTAAAAAAAATGATTTCATTATCGAGATGATAATGGAACTATTAATGATAGTGCAAAGTTTAAGTTGAAATGGACCACCTTTCCATTCTGAACGTTACTGACGTTCGAGCTCATATGAGAGATAAATAAATCCATTTGATCATTGACCAACGAGTTACTATAACTAACTCGAGGGTCGTACATTCACGACGGAATCGGGATCAAATGTACGTAACTCACTATCTATATTGGTAATATGTACCAATATGTCTCCAGAGGTTCTGTAATGGAAATCAAGACTTTTCCTTCCATTTACTTACCTCAACAAGGCGACACCCGGATTCGAACTGGGGATGGAGGATTTGCAGTCCTCTGCCTTACCGCTTGGCTATGTCGCCGAGATATGGGAATGCCATGGACAGATCGAATCTGTCGTCCTTTCAAATCATTCGTCCGTCCTTTAAGTATAGTATGAGATGTATGCTAAAGTCAACTATAAAGGAAATGGATCTAATTTGTTCTCCATCTTTCAATCTTACTATTTTCATTAGGAAAATTTCTAAGTGAGATTCACATTTAAGAATGGTTTGATTCATTCGTTCATAGCTCCATTTCACGTGGTTGGATGAAAGTATCAAAGTACCTCTCCTCTTCCTTATTTTTTTTTTTTTCTAATTGGAAGTATATCTGGATACGGGTAGAATTTAATGGGATATAGTGAAAACTGAATATAAATCCGAATCTTTTTTGTCGGATTGATCCATATAGATCAATCGGGAATAATTTAATAGACTTTTTGACAGATGGGAAACTTCCAATGCGATTAGATGAAAATGAGGGAGCGTTTACAATCCCCGAATTTGGTAAGATACAATTTGAAGGATTTTGTCGTTTCATCGATCAGGGCTTGATGGAAGAACTCCATAATTTTCCGAAAATTGAGGATACAGATAAAGAAATTGAATCCAGGCTTTTTGGTAATGAATATGAATTAGCAGAACCTTTTATAAAAGAGAGAGATGCTGTATATCAGTCCCTTACATATTACTCTGAATTATATGTACCAGCAAGATCGATTCGGAGGAATAGTAGTAAGATACAGAAACAAACTGTATTTCTCGGAAATATTCCTTTAATGAATTCCCATGGAACGTTTGTAGTAAATGGAATTTACAGAATCGTGGTGAATCAGATATTAATAAGTCCCGGTATTTATTACCGTTCAGAATTAGACCATAATAGAATAAACTATATATATACTGGCACTCTGATTTCAGATTGGGGAAGAAGATCGAAATTAGAGATCGATGTGGGAGAAAGGATATGGGCTCGTGTAAGCAGAAAACGAAAAATATCTATTCCAGTTCTATTATCAGCTATGGGTTTAAATCTCGAAGAGATTCTGGACAATACTCGCTATCCCGAAAAATTTTTCTTTTTACTGAAAAAGAAGAAGGGGAGGTGGGAGCGGGAGGAATATATCTGGTCGAAGGAAAAAGCCATTCTAGAGTTTTATAAAAAACTCTACTGTGTAAGTGGCGATTTGGTATTTTCCGAGTCTCTATGTAAAGAATTGCAGGAAAAATTTTTCCGACAAAGATGTGAATTGGGAAAGATTGGTCGACGAAATCCGAACCAAAAACTGAATCTTGATATACCCGAGAACGAGATTTTTTCATTGCCACAAGATGTATTGGCTGCTGTGGATTACCTTATCGGAGTGAAATTTGGAATGGGTACACTCGATGATATAGATCACCTTAGAAATCGACGTATTCGTTCTGTAGCAGATTTATTACAGAATCAATTCAGATTAGCTCTAGGTCGTTTGGAAGATGCAGTTCGAAGAACTATACACAGAGCAACCAAGCGTAGATCAACTCCTCAGAACTTGGTAACTTCAACTCTATTAAAAAACACTTTTCAAGATTTTTTTGGTTCACACCCCTTATCCCAATTTTTAGATCAAACTAATCCATTGACGGAAATAGCTCATGGGCGAAAATTGAGCCATTTAGGCCCTGGGGGCTTAACAGGGCGAACTGCTAGTTTTCGGACACGGGATATTCATCCCAGTTATTATGGGCGTATTTGTCCAATCGATACGTCCGAAGGAATGAATGCTGGACTTGTTGCATCATTATCTATTCATGCAAAGATTGGTCAGTGTGGTTCTTTACAAAGTCCATTCTATAAGATCTCTGAGAGATCGAGAGAAGAACATATGGTTTATCTATTACCGGGAGAAGATGAGGATGAATACTATCGGATAGCTACGGGAAATTCTTTGGCGTTAAATCAAGGGATTCAAGAGGAACAAATTACTCCAGCTCGATACCGACAAGAATTTATAGTTATTGCATGGGAACAAATCCATTTCAGAAGTATTTTTCCTTTCCAATATTTTTCTGTTGGAGTTTCCCTTATTCCTTTTCTCGAACATAATGATGCGAATCGCGCTCTAATGGGTTCTAATATGCAGCGTCAAGCAGTTCCACTTTTTCAACCCGAGAAGTGCATTGCCGGAACTGGGTTGGAAGGTCAAGCAGCTCTAGATTCAGGAAGTGTAGCTATAGCTACACAAGAGGGAAGGATCGAGTATATCGATGCTGTAAATATCACTTCATCGGTTAATGGAGACACTGTACGAACAGAATTGGTTATATATCAACGTTCTAATACCAATACTTGTACGCATCAAAAACCTCAAGTTCGTCAAGGGGAATGTGTAAAGAAGGGACAAATTCTGGCGGACGGTGCGGCTACGGTAGGGGGAGAACTCTCTTTGGGAAAAAACGTTTTAGTAGCTTATATGCCATGGGAAGGATACAATTTCGAAGACGCAATACTCATTAGTGAACGTCTGGTATATGAAGATATTTATACCTCTTTCCATATCGTAAGGTACAGGATTGAAATCTGTATGACGAGCCAGGGTCCTGAAAGAATCACTAGAGAAATACCTCATTTAGATGCTCATTCACTTCGTCATTTGGACGAAAATGGTCTTGTAATGCTAGGATCTTGGATAGAAACAGGTGATGTTTTGGTAGGTAAATTAACGCCTCAAACAACAGAAGAATCATTATGTGCCCCGGAAGGAAGATTATTACAAACCATATTTGGTATTGAGGTATCCACTGCGAGAGAAAATTGTCTCAGAACACCTATAGGTGGAAGAGGTCGAGTTATTGATGTGAGATGGATCAATAGAGTAGATGATTCCGGTGATAATGCGGAAACAGTCCACGTATATATATCACAAAAACGTAAGATACAAGTGGGTGATAAAGTAGCTGGAAGGCATGGTAATAAAGGTATTATTTCAATAGTTTTGCCCAGACAAGATATGCCCTATTTGCAAAATGGAATACCAGTTGATATGGTATTGAATCCATTAGGGGTACCTTCACGAATGAATGTAGGACAGATCTTTGAATGTTTGCCCGGTTTAGCAGGAAACCCGATGAAAAAACATTATAGAATAACACCTTTTGACGAAAGATACGAGCGAGAAGCTTCGAGAAAACTAGTGTTTCCTGAGCTTTATAAAGCTAGTGAGCAAACAGCTAATCCATGGGTATTCGAACCGGATCATCCTGGAAAACATAGATTAATCGATGGAAGAACAGGAGATGTTTTTGAACAACCTGTTACAATAGGAAAAGCTTATATGTCGAAATTGAGTCATCAAGTTGATGATAAAATACATGCACGTTCGAGTGGACCTTATGCACGGGTTACACAACAACCTCTTAGAGGAAAATCCAAACGAGGGGGGCAACGAATAGGAGAAATGGAAGTTTGGGCTCTAGAAGGTTTTGGTGTTGCTTATATTTTACAAGAGATGCTTACTCTCAAATCTGACCATATTAGAACTCGTAATGAAGTACTTGGTGCCATTATCACTGGAGGGCCAATACCTAAACCTGACACTGCTCCAGAATCTTTCCGATTGCTCATTCGAGAATTACGATCTTTAGCTCTAGAATTGAATCATGCTATTATATCTGAGAAAGACTTTCAGATAGATAGAGAGGAAGTTTGATCAGAATGAATCGAGATCTTTTATGATTGACCAGAATAAACATCAACAACTTCGAATTGGATTAGCTTCTCCCGAACAGATTTGTGCTTGGTCCGAAAAAATTTTACCTAATGGCGAGATAGTTGGACAGGTGACTAAACCCTATACTCTACATTATGAAACTAATAAACCAGAAAGAGATGGATCGTTTTGTGAAAGAATCTTTGGACCTATCAAAAGTAGGGTTTGTTCTTGTGGAAATTCTCCAGGGATCGGAAATGAGAAGATAGACTCTAAATTTTGCACACAATGTGGAGTTGAATTCGTTGATTCTCGAATTCGAAGATATCGAATGGGATACATTAAACTGGCATGTCCGGTGGCTCACATATGGTATTTGAAACGTCTTCCTAGTTATATTGCGAATCTATTAGCTAAAACTCGGAAAGAATTAGAAGGCCCAGTATACTGCGATGTGTGACTTGATCACAAGTTCCGATCATACAGATCCGTAATAAGGAACTGTCATCCTATTCAATCTCATTGGGATGCCTTTAGCTCTGACATGTCCCTCCAGAGGAGTAGCATGAAGCTCAGAATTATAAGCATCTTGAAGAGATGTTGAGAAAGAGGAATTAGTCCAGGGTTTAGATATTCTGTATCAATTTGCTAATTGAACTTCGTGAAAACACTTCTTTCATATAATGGAATTCGAAAGTAATTCTCTTTCATTTGGGTTATCCCAGAGGTATTTCGGACCAAAGATATGGCTATAGGAGTCTATTCATCGCACATATGCTTCGATCAATAGTATTGTAACCATCGAAGTAAAGCAAGCAGGAACCTAAAGGATCAAATGGAACGAGATAAAGACAAGTAAATCCCTAATTGAAGGTCATTTCAAGAAGAAATGGATTGTTCGGAAGGGAAGAGACTGCTCAATAATTCCATATCTATGTCCGATCCTGAGGGGGGGAAATCTTAGAAAAACCTATCCGAATCTTTTTATTGCTAGGCCCATAGCTAACAAACCAACTTTATTGAGATCACGGGGTACATTCAATTATGAGATTCAATCCTGGAGAGATATTATTCCTCATTACCTCTCTGCTCGTTCTCATTACCTCTTTGCTCGGGGTTCTGGAACATTTCAAGAGAGAGAAATAGCTACTGGGGGAGATGCTATAAGGGAACAACTCACTGGTCTGGATCTTCAAATTATTATAGATCGTTCACATATGGAATGGAAGAACTTGGTGGAATTGAAATGGAATAGATTGGAGGAGGATCAAGAATCTACTGTGGATGGATGGGAGGATGAAACAATTCGAAGAAGAAAGGATTTTCTGGTTGGACGTATGAAATTGGCTAAACATTTTCTCCGAACAAATATAGAACCAAAATGGATGGTCTTATGCCTATTACCAGTTCTTCCTCCCGAACCGAGGCCAATCGTTCAATTAGGTGAAGGTGGACTTATTACCTCGTCAGATCTAAATGAACTTTATCGAAGAGTGATCAATCGGAATAATACTCTTACCAATTTATTAGCAAGAAGTGGATCTGAGTCATTTGTTATTTGTCAAAAAAAATTGATCCAGGAAGCCGTAGATGCACTTCTCGATAATGGCATCTGTGGACAACCAATGAGAGACAGTCATGATAGGCCTTATAAATCGTTCTCAGATGTGATCGAAGGTAAAGAGGGAAGATCTCGTGAAAATTTACTAGGGAAACGAGTTGATTATTCAGGTCGTTCCGTTATTGTGGTGGGTCCCTTTCTATCATTGTATCAATGTGGATTACCCTCAGAAATAGCAATAGAGCTTTTTCAAGCATTTGTAATTCGTAGTCTCATTGGACGACATATTGCTCCCAACCTAAGAGCTGCTAAAAGTATGATTCGAGATAAGGGACCCATTGTATGGGAAGTACTTCAAGAGGTTATGCAAGGACATCCCGTATTGTTGAATCGAGCACCTACCTTGCACAGATTAGGAATACAAGCGTTTCAACCTATTTTAGTAGAAGGACGTGCCATTCGTTCACATCCATCGGTTTGTGGAGGATTTAATGCGGACTTCGACGGAGATCAGATGGCTGTCCATGTACCTTTATCTCTGGAAGCTAGAGCAGAAGCTCGTTTACTAATGTTTTCTGAGACAAATCTTTTGTCTCCAGCTATCGGAGATCCTATTTCTATACCGACTCAGGATATGCTTCTTGGACTTTATATATCAACGGTCGGAAATAGTCAAGGTATTTATGGGAATAGGTACCATCCATATCACTCGGAAAAGAAAAGCTTTTCCTGTAAGAAACCTTCTTTTTATAGTTATGATGATGTGCTCAGAGCTTATCGACAGAAACGAATTGACTTATATAGCCCCTTATGGCTCCGGTGGGGGGAAGTGGATTTACGTATCATTACCTCAGTAAACCAAGAAGCCCCTATCGAGGTTCAGTACGAATCTTTGGGTACCTTCCACGAAATCCATGAACATTATCGAATAAGAAAAGGTAGAATGGGGGAAATCCTTAATATATATATTCGAACAACTGTTGGTCGTACTCGTTTCAATCGAGAAATGGAAGAAGCCATACAAGGTTTTGCCCGTTCTGAACACCCAAAGAAATCACTACCAGCTCTCAGGATCTAATGTTATTGATCTTATGATCTTTTCATTAGTGCAGATATAGAGATCGAGGAAGCCTTTGAATAACCGGCTTAAACCCATTGCTTAATCCTGCTCATGAAAATATGGAGATTTTTCCTTATGAAGGAACGAACTAGATTGCCCTTTGATAATTTGCCCTTTTATAATAAAGTGATGGATAAAACTGCCATTAAAAAGCTTATTAGCAGATTAATAGATCACTTCGGAATGACATATACATCACATATCTTGGATCAACTAAAGACTTCAGGTTTTCAACAAGCTACTGATACAGCTATTTCATTAGGAATTGATGATCTTTTAACAGCACCTTCCAAAGCATGGCTCGTCCAAGATGCGGAGCAACAAGGTTCTGTTTCAGAGAAACAGAATCATTATGGGAATGTACATGCAGTGGAAAAATTACGTCAATCGATTGAGATATGGTATGCTACAAGTGAATATTTGAGAAAAGAAATGAATCCGAATTTTAGCATGACTGATCCCTTAAATCCAGTACATGTGATGTCCTTCTCAGGAGCTAGGGGAAGTACATCTCAGGTTCACCAATTAGTAGGTATGAGAGGATTAATGTCAGATCCTCAAGGACAAATCATTGATCTACCCATTCGAAGGAATTTACGCGAAGGGCTCTCTTTAACGGAATATATTATTTCCTGTTATGGGGCTCGTAAAGGAGTTGTGGATACTGCTGTACGAACAGCAGATGCTGGATACCTCACACGTAGACTCGTTGAAGTGGTTCAACACATCGTAGTACGTAGAAAAGATTGTGGCACTATCCAAGGTATTTTCGTAAGTCCCATTCGAGGTCGAGAGAGGGACAGAAATGAAATTGTTGTACGAACACAAATACTGATTGGCCGTGTGCTAGCAGACGATGTATATATAAATAGGAGATGCATTGCCACGCGCAATCAGGATATTGGGGTTGGACTTGCCAATCAATTAATAAACCTTCGAACACAACCAATATATATACGAACCCCCTTTACTTGCAAGAGTATATCTCGGATTTGTCAATTATGTTATGGTCGGAGTACTACTCACAATCACTTGATCGAATTAGGAGAAGCAGTAGGTATTATTGCAGGCCAATCCATTGGGGAACCAGGAACTCAACTAACACTAAGGACTTTTCATACCGGGGGGGTATTTACTGGTGATATTGCAGAACATGTACGAGCCCCTTTCAATGGAAAGATTGAATTCAATGATAATTTGGTTTATCCTACACGTACATGTAATGGACATCCTGCTTATCTATGTCATAATAACTTATCCATCACTATTGATGGTCAGGATCAAGTAAAAAACTTAACTATTCCACCACAAAGTTTACTTTTGGTTCAGAATGATCAATATGTGGAATCGGAACAAATTATTGCCGAGGTTCGTGCTAGAACATCTTCCTTCAAGGAAAAAGTTCGCAAAAATATATATTCTGACCTAGAAGGAGAAATGCACTGGAGTACCAATGTGTGTCATGCACCTGAATATGTACACGGTAATGTTCATCCTATACTCAGGACGGGTTATCTATGGATATTATCGGGAGGTATATACGGATCCGGTGTAGTACCCTTTCCATTTCATAAACATCAGGATCAAGTAGATGTTCAACCTTTTGTTGCCAAACATCAATCACTTTCCGATTCTTACGTGGATCAAGTGGAACATAGATCAGGTGACTCAAACTGCTATGGGAAGGAAGAACAAATCTTCAGTTATTCAGAAACTGATCGGACCATATCCAACGAGCATCGAGACTCTATTTATGTCACCCTTTCCCCTAAGAATTACAATATGAAGGGGAAAAGGCAAATGAATCGATTCATCGTCCCGTTGCAGTGTGATAAAGAATGGGGAAAAAGAATAATATCTTTTCCTGATACGATTCTTAGAATACCCAAAAGTGGTGTTCTACAGAGAAATTCCATTTTTGGATATTCTAACGTTGAATATGGAATACCTGATGGGCCCATTATGGCAACATCCTTTTCCCTAGATTTATCGAGGGAAGGGGACAACTTGCAGATTCAAGTTAGCAATTCTAGTTCGTACGAAGATGGTGAACGAATCCAAGTAATGAGTGACACAAGTATTCCATTGGTTCAAACTTGTCTAGGATTTGATTGGGAACAAATAGATTCTATAGAATCTGAGGCTTATGCTTCTCTTACTTCAGTAAGAACAAATAAGATCGTTAGCAATATGATTCAAATTAGCTTGATTAAATACCCCCTTTTTTTCATGGGGAGAAGGGACAATAAAGCAAGTTCAAATTTGATGTTCCATAACAAATTGGACCACACTAATCTTTTCTATTCCAATGGGGAGAGGCAATTAATTAGTAAGCATCAAGGAACTATTTGTTCATTATATAATGGGGAAGAAGACAGTGGATCTTTTATGATTTTGTCACCATCTGACTGTTTTCGAATCGTTCTATTCAATGATTCAAAATGTTATGATACGGTAAATAAATCAAATAGAGAGGATCCTATGAGGAAAATCATTGAATTTTCGGGTCTCTTGGGTCATTTACATAGTATCACCAACCGCTTCCCATCCTCCCATTTTCTAACTTATAAAAAAGTATTGTCGAAGAAACATTCCATTTTCCACAATTCTTTCAATACTTTCCAAGTACCTAAATACTATTTCATGGACGAAAATACGAGAATTTCTCATTTCGATCCGTGCAGGAACATCATTTCCAATCTCTTGGGTCCAAATTGGTGCTCTTCCTCATCCGAATTCTGCAAAAAAATATTTCCAGTAGTTAGTCCTGGACAATTAATTCCTGAAAGTGTATGTATATCCGAGGATGAACCACTCCCCGAATCTGGTCAAATTATAGCAGTTGATGAGGAATCTTTAGTCATTAGATCAGCTAAACCCTATTTGGCTACTCGAAAAGCGACTGTTCATGGTCATTATGGAGAAATTATTGACAAAGGAGATACATTGATAACATTGATATATGAAAGGTTCAAATCCAGTGATATAATTCAAGGTCTTCCTAAAGTTGAACAATTGTCAGAAGCCCGTTTGAATAATTCAATATCGATGAATCTGAAAGAAAGTTTTGAAAATTGGACCGGAGATATGACAAGAGTTCTTGGAAGTCTTTGGGGGTTATTCATCAGTGCTAGGATAACTATGGAACAAAGTCAGATTCATTTGGTCAATCAGATTCAAAAAGTTTACCGATCCCAAGGGGTACGAATTTGTGATAAGCATATAGAGATTATTGTACGCCAAATGACATCGAAAGTCTTAATTTCAGAAGATGGAATGGCTAATGTTTTTTCACCGGGGGAACTCATTGGATTATCACGAGCACAGAGAATGGATCGTGCTCTGGAAGAGGCAATCTACTATCAAACCATGTTATTAGGAATAACAAGGGCATCTCTTAATACTCAAAGTTTTATATCCGAAGCAAGTTTCCAGGAAACTGCTCGGGTCTTAGCTAAAGCTGCTCTACAAGGTCGTATCGATTGGTTGAAAGGCTTGAAGGAAAATGTTATTCTCGGGGGGATTATACCTGCCGGTACTGGACAGCATATTCACCGTTCAGGGAAACGGAACGGAATGGATCCAAGAATGGGGAATAGGAATCTATTTAGCAAAAAAGTGAAAGATATTTTCTTTCATTATCACAAAGTCTCTTTTTTTTCCATTCAAGAAAATTCTCACAATATTTTGAAGCAGCCATTCAAATAGTCTTGATTAATAAAGAGATTTCTTGTTATGTTCATGATTATTCATTCTATAATAGGATGAATATCAAATATTCTATGAGTGAGAACGTTTATACCACGTACTAGACAGACAGGCAATCTTTGAGATGTAATCGATTCCGTTGGAATAATTAGATATTATGCTACATGTTATTTCATTATTTTGGGGAGGAAAGCGAACGAGAATGAGCAAAAGATATTGGAACATGGATTTGGAAGAGATGATGGAAGCAAGAGTTCATTTAGGACATAAAACTAGGAAATGGAATCCTAAGATGGCACCTTACATTTTTACAGAGCGTAAAGATACTCATATTTTAAATCTCGCTAAAACTGCTCGTTCTTTATCAGAAGCTTGTGATTTGGCGTTTGATATAGCAGGTAGGGGAAAACAATTCCTGATAGTTGGTACCAAATATCAAGCAGCTGATTTAGTAGCATCAGCTGCTACAGAAGCTCGATGTCATTATGTAAATAGAAAATGGCTTGGTGGTATGTTAACTAATTGGTCTACTACAGAGACGAGACCTCAGAAGTTCAAGGATTTAAAAAAAGAACAAGATACGGGACGATTCAATCGACCTCCAAAGAAAGAAGCAGCAATGCTCAAGAGACAATTGGACCAATTGCAGAAATATCTAGGTGGGATTAGATACATGACGAGCTTACCCGATATTGCGATAATTACCAATCAACAAGAAGAATCCATTGCTCTCGGGGAATGTAGAATTTTGGGTATTCCGACAATTTGCTTAGTTGATACAGACTGTGATCCAGATCTCGTGGATATCCCAATTCCAGCCAATGATGATGGTATAGCTTCAATCCAATTGATCCTGAACAGATCAACGTCAGCAATTTGCGAAGGAAGGTCATTAAGGTCATTATAGTTATATGAAGGGCTAATAGATAGTAAATTAGTAATAATAAGAAAATAGAAAAAAGGGACCTGAAGATTTACTGAGTTGGCTGCTATTCCATCCAAGATCTCGTAAGAGCGAATTTCATTTATTGGTTCGGTTGGCTGCTCCAAAATTTGAAATATTCTTAATGGAATAACCATTTTATTATCTCGTGACATAAAACATTCTGATGAGAGCGAAATAATTGAGGAAGCCCTCATTCGACAAAAATCATTTCTTTTCTTCTTTAAGTGAATTTTTACAAGGAGGTAATATGGATATGGATATCGTACGATCTCCTATTAGCACACTGAATCATATCTACGAGATATCCGGTGTGGAGGTGGGTCAACATTTTTATTGGCAAATCGGGGGGTTTCAAGTTCATGCACAGGTACTTATAACTTCTTGGGTTGTAATTGCTGTCTTATTAGGTTCAGCTACCATAGCTGTTCGAGATCCACAAACCATTCCTACCGGTGGTCAAAATTTTGTCGAATATATTCTCGAATTTTTTCGGGACTTGACCAGAACTCAGATTGGGGAGGAAGAATATGGTCCCTGGGTTCCCTTTATTGGAACTCTGTTTCTATTTATCTTTGTTTCTAACTGGTCAGGTGCTCTTCTTCCTTGGGGAATTATAAAATTACCTCATGGGGAGTTAGCTGCACCTACAAATGATATTAATACTACAGTTGCTCTAGCTTTGCTTACGTCAGTAGCATATTTCTATGCAGGTCTTGCAAAGAAGGGGTTAGGTTATTTTGGTAAATATATTAAACCAACCCCAATACTTTTACCAATTAACATCTTAGAGGATTTTACAAAACCTTTATCACTTAGTTTTCGACTTTCTGGAAATATATTAGCTGACGAATTGGTAGTTGCCGTTCCTGTTTCTCCGGTACCTTCAGTAGTTCCTATACCTGTAATGTTCCTGGGATTATTTACGAGCGGTATTCAAGCTCTAATCTTTGCAACTCTAGCTGCAGCTTATATAGGCGAATCCATGGAGGGTCATCATTAAATCACTGTCCAATCAGACAGAAGATTTTCTAAGTATCGTCCAAACTCATGACTTGATATGCATGGTAGAAGCAAATCGGAATTCTTAGTAACAAGAGCTTGGTAAAAAGATTGAAGATCAGTTAACTACTAATTATGTCCATTAGATCTCCAGAGAGAGTGGATCAGATTGGTCCATTTGTATAGAGATATGAGATAAAATAGGAAGGATCAAACAGGTTCACTAATCGGAGTTGGTTGAGTAAAGAATGTATCCCGGCGTAGAACGATGAAATTTTTGTTCCCAGTAAGGGAGGATTTTTTAACATGTTTACTTTGTATATAGTTCGTTTAATATATTAATCCATTTATATTGATTATAAGCCTTATAGATTTTATGGATTAATATATCATCTATAGATGTGATATATTATTACTTATAGGCTCTTACGCAGTCTATTCTCTCTCCGTTATAATAATTCATATGTCCAATAAATTGGAATCTGTATTTCGAATATGATGAAGAATAAATATTTTCATAGGGAATAATAGGTTTCCCTATTCGTTTATATTATCACTTTGATACCAAAATATTTTGGTTTCTTAGTTGTTCGGAAGAAATCGTTCCATAATTGAACAATCGGTGAACACTAAATAGATGAAACTGTCGTATTATCAACTATTTCCCAACCTTAGTAAGAGGAGATTACCATGGATCCCTTAATTTCTGCTGCTTCCGTTATTGCTGCTGGATTATCTGTAGGGCTTGCTTCCATTGGACCCGGCGTTGGTCAGGGCACTGCTGCGGGCCAAGCTGTAGAAGGTATTGCAAGACAACCAGAAGCGGAAGGTAAAATACGAGGTACCTTACTGCTAAGTTTAGCTTTTATGGAAGCTTTAACTATTTATGGACTAGTTGTGGCCCTAGCACTTCTATTTGCGAATCCCTTTGTTTGATCCTGAAAACAAAGATCCCTACACCTCGTCATTCCATTAGTATTTATCCAAGAATTCCCTTGTTTAGCTGATCTTTTAGGGGAGGGGCTGATCCGAATAATAAGCAAATGAATTATTGTCTTTTTTCCTATACCTATACTTCGGTCAGAAAGATTCATGACGCGTGCGGCAGGGAAGGGAGTGGATGGGGCAAATAATTTTTTTTATCCTTATATAAGACCTGGGACTAAGTTTAGTATCCCAAATATTCTTATCCAGAACTAGATAGGATCAAATAAGAAAAGAACAAAATTCTGTAGAACATATCCTTATCTATGAGGGGAGAGCGTATGAAAAATGTAATTGATCCTTTCATTTCCTTGAGTTATTGGCCTTCCGCTGGGGGTTTCGGGTCAAATACCAATATTTTAGAAACAAATATAATAAATCCAAGTTTGGTGCTTAGTGTACTGATCTATTTTGGAAAGGGAGTGTGTGCGAGTTGTATATTCGAATAATATGGCTGGGCCCAACCAGCTGCACTTTGGAGATAGAAAAGTGCATGATCTCAACGAATTACTTCCGAACGGGGAATAGTGAAGAACTATAGCATTTCGTAATTGATTGGGAAATGAACTCTTAGTTTATACCAACCAATGAGGGAGGACCATTAGAATGGTTAAAGCTGAACTGTTTGAAGTCTAAGCACAACTAATTGGGTACTCTTTCCACCGCTGTGTCAAGATGAGATGGATTCAAAGGCATAGTTGGAGATTGATCCGATATATAACATTCATATCAATGGAATAATTTGATCTATTTACTTCAAAATAGTCCCAATCTCCCATCCAATTTTAGTTCCAATGCTAAACTGACGACCTACACAGAAGGGAAATTATTCGATAGAACAAAAAGGAGGAGGCACAAATTAATTGATTGAACGGAACGTATTGATTCAAATTTCATGGGGGAAGAAGATGAGAGAAAAGGGGAAACGACAACAAAAACTTTATTAATAATTGCAAATCCCTTTTGCTGAAAGAGCCCTTCGGAGATATCGGTCTTTTATAGATTGATTCTAATATTCCGTAAACGGAACGGAAAGGGCAGGCTTGGTGTTGATGAAGGAAGGGAACGCATATGTTCCTGGGGAATAAACAAAGAACTGAGCAGGAGAGCCGAATGAATCGAAAGATTCGTGTTCGGTTTGGGAAGAGATTATGAATTCGTTCATTTTTTGAATAGATAATCTACTTTCATTAAGTAATCTATTAGATAACCGTAAACAGAAAATATTGAATACTATTCGGAATTCGGAAGAACTATGTAAAGGAGCTATCGATCAGCTCGAGAAAGCTCGGGCTCGCTTAAGGGAAGTGGAAATGATAGCGGGCGAAATCCGGGTAAATGGAGACTTCCAAATAGAACGAGAGAAAGAGGATCTCATCAATGCTGCTTCTGAGAATTTGGAACAATTAGAGGATCCCAAGAATGAGACGGTTTACTCCGAACAGCAAAGAGCAATTGACCAGATCCGACAACAAGTTTCTCGCCAAGCTTTACGAAGAGCTATAGGAACTTTGAATAGTCGTTTGAATACTGAGTTACATTTACGTACGATCGATCACAATATTGGCCTGCTTAGAACCATGATGAACACAAGTGATTAGTTGTTATAGGTCCTATTTCTCAACAGAGAATTAATAAGTGCTAATGGGAAATATTCGACTCGACGAAATTAGTAGTATTATACGGAAACAGATCGAACAATATAACAACGAAGTAAGAGTTGGTAATCTTGGCACCGTACTTCAAGTAGGAGATGGCATTGCTCGTATTCATGGTCTTGATGAAGTAATGGCAGGGGAATTAGTTGAATTTGGAGATGGTACAATAGGCATTGCCCTAAATTTGGGATCGGATAATGTTGGAGCTGTATTAATGGGCGATGGCTTGATGATACAAGAAGGCAGTTCCGTGAGAGCAACGGGAAAAATTGCTCAGATACCAGTAAGTGATGCGTATTTGGGTCGTGTTGTAAATGCTCTAGCCCAACCCATTGATGGCAAGGGTCAAATTTCAGCTTCCGAATTTCGACTGATTGAATCTCCCGCCCCAGGTATTATATCAAGACGTTCCGTATATGAACCCCTTCAAACGGGGCTTATTGCTATTGATTCTATGATTCCTATAGGACGTGGTCAGCGAGAATTAATTATTGGGGACAGACAGACCGGCAAGACAGCAGTAGCTACAGATACTATTCCTAATCAAAAGAGTCAAAATGTCATCTGTGTCTATGTAGCAATTGGTCAAAAAGCTTCTTCCGTGGCTCAGGTAGTTAATACATTCCGAGAACGTGGCGCAATGGAATATACCATTGTGGTAGCGGAAACTGCGGATTCTCCCGCTACATTACAATATCTCGCTCCTTATACAGGGGCAGCTTTGGCTGAATACTTCATGTATAAGAAACAACATACATCAATCATTTATGATGATCTCTCCAAACAGGCACAAGCTTATCGACAAATGTCTCTTCTATTAAGAAGACCACCTGGTCGAGAAGCTTATCCGGGAGATGTTTTCTATTTGCATTCCCGTCTCTCGGAAAGAGCAGCTAAATTAAGTTCCCAGTTAGGTGAGGGGAGTGTTACTGCTCTACCAATAGTTGAGACTCAAGCTGGAGATGTTTCAGCTTATATTCCCACTAATGCAATTTCCATTACCGATGGACAAATATTTTCATCGGCCGATCTATTCAATGCCGGAATCCGACCTGCTATTAATGTGGGTATTTCCGTATCTAGAGTAGGATCCGCGGCTCAGATAAAAGCTATGAAAAAGGTAGCTGGAAAATTGAAATTAGAGTTAGCTCAATTTGCAGAGTTGGAAGCTTTTGCACAATTTGCTTCCGATCTTGATAAAGCTACTCAAGATCAGTTGGCAAGGGGTCAACGATTACGTGAGTTGCTCAAACAATCTCAGGCGGCTCCTTTGAAAGTAGAAGAACAAATAGCTACTATTTATACCGGAACGAATGGATACCTGGATATATTAGAGATAGCACAGGTGAGAAAATTTCTCGTTCGGTTACGCGAGTATTTGATAAAGAATAAACCTCAGTTCGGAGAAATTATACGTTCTACTGGTACATTTACGGAAGAAGCGAAAGCCCTTCTGGAAGAGGCTCTTAAGGAACATACTGAACTTTTTGTACTTCAAGAACAAAAGTGAATATTTGATCATTTGGTGGGATCATTCGGAACAGGAAAAAGAGCTGAAGAATTTGTTCCAATACATTGCACAACAATTTAGAACAATTGAAGAGTATTACGTCCAATAGGATTTGAACCTATACCAAAGGTTTAGAAGACCTCTGTCCTATCCATTAGACAATGGACGCTCTCTCTCTCTCTTCCATTTTTTTCTTTTCACTCTCTTTGGCATACATTATCCCGATCTACCCTTTTTATTCACAATGAGTTAGGATAGGAAAAGAATGGAATCTATTTCAAATTGAAATGGAAATTTGATTTCGAGTGAATCGTGAAATTATGTTAGATAATCACTTGATATCTACCTATTCTATCTATATAGATAGATAATAGGTAGATATCTGTTAGCGGGTAGCGGGAATCGAACCCGCATCGTTAGCTTGGAAGGCTAGGGGTTATAGTCGACATTGATTATTCAATGCCTCTAATTCAGAACCGAACATGAAAATTTCATGTCATTCGGCTCCTTCATGGGGGATAGAGAGTGGTATGAGGGAAGAAGCGGAGTATTTATATCAAATCTTTTTGAAAGGAGATTTCAATTCTTTCTCTTCTTTCTTTTTTTTCTCTCTTTTCTAATAAAACCCTAATTTCTTATCGTACCCATAGCATCTACGTCAGTTTATTCTCTTTTCTTCTCTTCTCTCTTTTTTTTTTAGAGAAGGGCCCGAATCGTAGAATACTTACTCACTTTCTAGATGATCCCTATAGAAAGATAAATTTGAAAAGTTTTCAATAATCACAAATCTTTCTAGTTACTTCGTTCCCTATTTCTACTGATTCCGATCCCCAGGAGAACAAATTCCACCGAGCTCGAACGAAATGCTGATAACCCAAGTAAACCAAAGTCATCGTTCTATAGCTATTCGGCTTCAACTGGATCCTTCCATAAGTTGAAGGTTTAGTCACGATGAAAAAATATCTTTGGATCTCCATAGATATGTTATTTCTCTAACCTTGAAAATATTCTGTGTCGCTATCTCGGAACCAAAAATGTGTTTCTCTTTCATCATTTCAGACCCAGATTACGAGAAGGTATGCTATTCCTGAACCATAGCATTTATAGGGAAGGTTTTTCACCTATTTGGAAATAGAGCTTTAGATGGATCAAAGATCCATGTAAAAGATCCTTCAACTATTTGAGTTGATAATGTAACGAATCACACTTTTACCACTAAACTATACCCGCCACGATCCGATTGTAACATACGGATCGATCTTTTGTCCAACCGATAGGAAGATGAGGAGTTATCAACCTCTATTGAAAGTTTCTATCAATCATTACCTCGTTTTCATTATTACATGAATCTCCATCGCCGGGGATGAAATACTATTTACCAAAGTATTTCATTCCCGGCGATGGCTCATTGTAATTATAGATTACCTTTGCGAACTGCTAATAAAACAATGACTAATGGGCCCGATACAACCGTCAGAGTCAGAACAGTGAGCTGCGCAATAACTTCTAGATTCATTTGGGTTTCTTTCACCTCTATGATCCCATCGACTTGATGGATGTATGAATAAAATGTTGTCGAGATCAATCACTTTTCTTCTCTTCTATTTTTTCTTCTTCATCTGCCGCTCCATTTTTCTTCTTTAATTCTCGCTATCATTTTCATTTTCATCTTTTTTATCATTTTCATCTTCATCTTTTTTATCTTTTTCATCTTCATCTTTCTTATCATTCCTAAATATATAAAGGAGAATGAAAAATACAACTAAAAAGATGAACATGTTTAATAGAACTATACCAATTACTTCTAATAGAAACCGAAAAGCTTGGATTATTTTCATTTGCATTTTTTTTTTTAACTCCTTTATTTCATTTAAATTTTTAACTTTGTAATCATTTTACTCCATTTTTTCCTTTTTTTTTATCCCGAAGTCCGACAGAAAATTGAAGTATACCACATCTTATCTTGAAATTGAAAAAATAGCAAGTTTCCTCTTTTTTTTTCGCCGATTCTTCAAATTAAGTAAAAATGGGACCAATCCCCACATTGTGTATTGGTACATACAAACGATAAAATATCTTTGCCTCTCCCTGCTATTATGTATGAACAGAATTGTTTCGAACCTGTTCCATCATTAGCAATGTCCAAGTGAATAGATGTTCACCTTCGAGATGATCCGGGTCTAGCTTGATAGCATGATCTCTTCCAATCCAATGTGAGAAAGTTACATAGTGTCTACTTTTTCTGATAAAAAAAAAAAAAAAGGGGTGTTTGCATGGGTTTGCCTTGGTATCGCGTTCATACCGTCGTATTGAATGATCCTGGCCGGTTAATTTCTGTACATATAATGCATACAGCTCTAGTTGCTGGTTGGGCCGGTTCAATGACTCTGTACGAATTAGCTGTTTTTGATCCATCTGATCCTGTTCTTGATCCAATGTGGAGACAAGGTATGTTTGTTATACCTTTTATGACTCGTTTGGGAATAAAGGATTCATGGACTGGATGGAACATCACCGGAGAAACCGTAATTAATCCTGGTATTTGGAGTTATGAAGGTGTGGCTGGGGCACATATAATGTTTTCTGGTCTGTGCTTTTTGGCAGCTATTTGGCATTGGGTATATTGGGATCTGGAAATATTCTGTGATGAACGTACAGGAAAACTTTGTTTAGATTTGCCAAAAGTATTTGGAATTCATTTATTCCTCTCAGGAGTAGCTTGTTTCGGATTTGGAGCATTTCATGTAACGGGTTTGTATGGTCCTGGGATATGGGTGTCTGATCCTTATGGACTAACTGGAAAAATACAACCAGTGGATCCAGCATGGGGAGCTGAAGGTTTTGATCCTTTTGTTCCGGGAGGAATAGCTTCTCATCATATTGCAGCAGGTATATTGGGTATATTAGCAGGTCTATTCCATCTCAGTGTTCGTCCTCCCCAACGTTTATACGTAGGATTACGCATGGGGAATATTGAAACGGTCCTATCCAGCAGTATTGCTGCTGTGTTTTTTGCAGCTTTCGTTGTTGCCGGAACCATGTGGTATGGCTCCGCAACTACTCCGGTCGAATTATTTGGTCCCACTCGTTACCAGTGGGATCAGGGATACTTCCAACAAGAAATAGATCGACGGGTTCGTGCCGGTCTGGCCGAAAATTTGAGCCTATCGGAAGCTTGGTCAAAAATTCCCGAAAAACTCGCTTTTTATGATTACATTGGTAATAATCCAGCTAAGGGGGGGTTATTCAGAGCAGGTGCGATGGACAATGGAGATGGAATAGCTGTTGGTTGGTTAGGACACCCTATCTTCAAAGATAAGGAGGGAAATGAGCTTTTTGTACGTCGTATGCCTACCTTTTTCGAAACATTTCCAGTAGTTCTGGTAGACAAAGAAGGAATTGTGAAAGCCGATGTTCCTTTTAGGAGGGCAGAATCCAAGTATAGTGTTGAACAAGTAGGTGTAACTGTTGAGTTCTATGGTGGTGGACTTGACAGGGTCAGTTTTGGTGATCCTGCTATAGTAAAAAAATATGCTAGACGTGCTCAATTAGGTGAAATTTTTGAATTAGATCGTGCTACTCTAAAATCCGATGGTGTTTTTCGTAGTAGTCCAAGGGGTTGGTTTACTTTCGGACATGCTACATTTGCTCTCCTTTTCTTTTCTGGACACATTTGGCATGGTGCTAGAACCCTATTCAGAGATGTTTTTGCTGGTATCGACCCGGATTTGGATGCTCGAATAGAATTTGGAGCATTCCAAAAACTAGGAGATCCAACTACTAAGAGACAAGTGGTATGATATTGCTCCTATCTCTTCTCTAATCAATATTAGTACGAAAGCTATCTCCATAATTGTAAATTACGATCGAATCTATGGAAGCATTGGTTTATACATTCCTGTTGGTATCGACCCTAGGGATAATCTTTTTCGCTATTTTCTTCCGAGAACCACCCAAAATTCAGAATAAAGGGGGAAAATAATTTTGCTTCTCCAAATCTTCATTCTTTCTCTCCCATCAATGAAAGAATGACCTTCCCTATAGGGGAAGGTCATTCTTTCATTTAGTCCTCGTGATCCTCAAAAGGATCCCTAAGTTGTTCAGAGGGTTGCCCAAAGGCGGTGTATAGGGCATAACCAGTAAAGCTCACAAGTAAACAAGATATGGAGATGGTGACTAAGGTTGCAGTTTCCATTATTAGGTGATCCCAATATCATGGTATGTTTACCATATAATAACAAAGTTAACAGATCTAAACCAATACAATAGTTTCTATGGCTACACAGACCATTGATGATACTTCCAAAACCACGCCAAGAGCAACCGGTGTAGGAACGTCCTTAAAACCGCTTAATTCGGAATATGGTAAAGTAGCTCCTGGATGGGGAACTACTCCTCTTATGGGTTTAACAATGGCTCTATTTGCAGTATTCCTATCTATTATCTTGGAGATTTATAATTCTTCCGTTTTATTGGACGGGATCCCGGTTAGTTGGGGCTAGAGGAACTCCAAAATCCGTCCGGCGAGCTTAGCTCTTTAACAAAAAAAAGAACTGAGGGATCCAAACCCAGACCAAATAGGGGCTTTTAGTTTTTAGCTTATCTTGTTCCAATAGTTTGATCGTGTAATTACTTTTCTTTAAGGATTTTTGGAATATGGGTGTGCGACTTGTTGAAATCGATCCATATTAATAGTACAGAAGACCGATCTGTTATCTTCATAAAGATGGTCCTACCTCGTTGGATATTTAATTGATAGGATATTGAATCTCTAGAGCACGAGGTCTATCATCGATATGTTCCGGGAAGATCTTAACTATGGTTTGTACCTATTATTTCCTCGTAACCAGGCTTCCAATAAATAAATTGAAAGAGGTATTTCCTATTAAAAATCGAAGGATCTATCCCCTCTCATAATTATGCTGATTATGACCAAAGAATGATATAGTATCTGATTTCTCTTAGTTAGCATATTTCGTCGGATGAGCGAAAATGAAAAGGTTATTACCCAGAGAACCTTTTGGGGATTTGATAAAATCATCGGGGTATAATTTAAATCTTAGGTTTGGATTGATTCATCTATTGAGATCTCGACAAGATAATTCCTATCAATCGTCTATATTAGTTCTTTTCTAGGGAACTTATATCACACGAATAGGGTAAAAGATCGTTCAAAGGGCCTATAGTGATTTATCATAGGGATGAGCCGACTTGAAATTTTGGCACTATTTGAAATTTTGGCACTATAGAAGTCTTCCAATAGAAATGCTGGATTGTTTCGAATAATCCTCATTTCCTCAGCCGGTCAGGCAACGAACCATCAAGTATCTCAATATTTTCCCAATTGATATATTCGTGTCCAAAAGCATTTGCGTGTTCTTGTTCAAGCCGTATGAAGGGAAATTCTCATGTACGGTTTTCAGAGGGGGAATTTAAGTTTACCTATCTCAATAAAGTATACGATCGGTTCGAAGAGCGTCTCGAGATTCAGGCGATTGCGGATGATATAACCAGTAAATATGTTCCTCCTCATGTCAATATATTTTATTGTCTAGGGGGGATCACACTTACCTCTTTTTTAGTACAAGTAGCTACTGGTTCTGCTATGACTTTTTACTATCGTCCGACCGTTACAGAAGCTTTTGCCTCTGTTCAATACCTAATGACCGAAGTGAACTTTGGTTGGTTAATCCGATCCATCCATCGATGGTCGGCAAGTATGATGGTTCTAATGATGATCCTGCACGTATTCCGTGTTTATCTCACAGGTGGATTCAAAAAACCCCGTGAATTAACTTGGGTCACGGGTGTAATTTTGGGTGTGCTGACCGTATCTTTCGGTGTAACTGGTTATTCTTTGCCCTGGGATCAAATTGGTTATTGGGCAGTGAAAATTGTGACTGGTGTGCCTGAGGCTATTCCTGTAATAGGATCTCCTTTGGTAGAGTTATTACGCGGAAGTGTTAGCGTGGGTCAATCTACCTTGACCCGTTTTTATAGTTTACACACTTTCATATTACCCCTTCTTACTGCTGTATTTATGCCAATGCACTTTCTAATGATCCGTAAGCAGGGTATTCCAGGTCCTTTATAGAGAGCAAAGATAGATTGAAAATAACTATTCATAACTTATTGTTCTGAGTAACGACGGTAATATCTCATCGCCAGGAATATTTATTATAAAATAAATATCCATAGAAAATAGAAAATATGGTCCTCGGATTTCTCCTTTCGATTTTGGAGTATTATTCATCCAATACAAACAAATAATTGGAGTAGATTTTCAGACGGAGAAGATGGATTATGGGAGTGTGTGACTTGAACTATTGATTAGGCCATGCAGATACTTTCTCCGATCTACCACATCAATATTTCTGAGAAAATGTAATGTGTCTCTGTCCCAATTTCCTTATCAGAAATAGGAAGTTTAACACCTGGGTGGAAAGGCATCGGTCAGTTTGTTCCGTTCCAAGAGAAGTCTTTCTATGATCGAATCCGGATCAGGAAGGGCTCCGTAAGATCCGGTCAATGGGGTATTATTTTCATATAATTAATAATTGGACCATATGACTTTACTTATCCTTTTCATAGTGTGAAAATGCATCCATTTCCCTTGCATCCATTTCGATGGGAAAACTATCGGAGTTAAAGAAGGGATCTAAGGAAGGAGAGAGGCCGGATCAATAACAAGTCAATACCTTGTATGCGAAAAAACTTTTTAGGTCTATTCGTGATGATAAACACAAATTACAAGGACTAAGATGGTCCAAAAGGCATATCGATCATGATCGAATTTGTGAGCTTACTTGGGTAATGAGCATTTAACTGGAATAATCAATTTACCAATGATGGATGATCATAGACATTATTAGTTTCTATTCTTACAATCCGTCTTCCATCACGGGAAAAAGAAGTGATATATACTCCCTCCAGTTATTGTTCGAGCCGGATGATCAAAATCGGCATGTCCGGTTCTTTCGGGGGATAGATCCATAGAGATCTACTTATCCCAATAACAAAGAAACCTGACCTGAATGATCCTGTGTTAAGGGCTAAATTAGCTAAAGGTATGGGACATAATTATTATGGAGAGCCCGCTTGGCCCAATGATCTTTCATATATTTTTCCAGTAGTAATTTTAGGTACTATTGCATGTACAGTAGGTTTAGCGGTTCTAGAACCATCAATGATTGGTGAACCAGCAAATCCATTTGCAACTCCTTTGGAGATATTGCCCGAATGGTATCTTTTCCCTGTATTCCAAATACTTCGTACAGTACCTAACAAATTATTAGGTGTCCTTTTAATGGCCTCAGTACCCGCGGGATCATTGACAGTGCCTTTTCTAGAGAATGTGAATCAATTTCAGAATCCATTTCGTCGTCCAGTAGCTACAACAGTATCCTTGATCGGTACTGCAGTAGCCCTTTGGTTAGGCATTGGGGCAGCGTTACCTATTGATGAATCTTTAACTTTAGGTCTTTTCCAATTTGATCCAACTGTCGAATATAAAAATCTTTCAATTTTTTATTCATATATCTAGGGAGTAGTTGCTTCAAGACAAATTATATCTCCCTAGATATACCCATCTTGTCAGATATTTCTTTGGAATATTCAATGAAATGAAACCAACCATTTAATGAACCCGAAACTAATTCCTGGGTGGATCAATTGCAAAACGTTTTCGTAAAATTTCAAATACCTGTTCGACAGATTCCTTCCCGAAGCGTTCAATTCTCATTAGATCTTCTCGACTGTAATTTAAGAGGTCCGATAATGTATGTATATTGGCTCTTCTGAGGCAGTTATAGACTCTGGGGGGTAACTCTAATTGGTCAATGAAAATATGTTGAAATGCAATTTTTTTTTCTTTCGTTTCCCCCGTATCAGTCAATACGTGCGAAAGGGGGAAGGGAGGCATATTAGATCCTTTTCTATTGTTCATTCCATCGATGTTTTGTTCCTCTCCATGCAGGAAGGGAATAAATAACTCGATCAAAATTCGAGAAGCTTCGGAAAGTGCCTCCCTAGGAGTTAACCCCCCATTCGTCCATATTTCCAGGAAAAGGACTTCTCGTATTTCATTTCCGCTCCCATAGGAATGAATACTATAATTCGCATCGCGAACAGGCATAAAAACAGCATCTATAGGAAAAATTCCGTCCTGATAATTATTTGGACTATGTATAATATATCCGCGATTTTTTTCAATTTGTAATCTTATATCAGAAGTAATTGATTTAGTAAGTCTAGCTATATGTTGTGTAGTATCAATTATTTTCACAGAAGGTGGTAATATGATATCTTGAGCAGTTACATTTCTGGGTCCAACGATACAGATAGAAGCTCCTCGGATTCCGTACGAATCACTTCTAAGTACAATTTCTTTTAGATTCATCAAAATGTCATGTACTGATTCTTCAATACCTATTATCGCGGAATATTCATGTTTTATGTTCTCCAATTTAACATGTGTGATACATGTTCCTTCTACTTCTCCAAGTAAAACTCTTCGCATTGCGATGCCTATTGTATCGGCTCGACCTTTGCGGAGCGGGGATAGAGCAAAACGGCCATAATGAAGACGCTCACTGTATGCTCTGGATTCGATGCACTTCCATCGTAGTGTCTGAATAGAGACTGAGATTTCATCTCGAATCATACCAAGATTATTTGATCAGATCATAAAATCATTTCTTTCTCTTGAAATTCATTCAATTCTTACACACGTCTCTTTTTGGGAGGTCTACATCCATTATGTGGCATAGGGGTTACGTCACGTACAAAACTTAATAATATGCCACTTCTACGAATGGTTCGTAATGCTGTATCTCTCCCCCGACCAGGGCCACTTATCATAACTTCGACTCGTTCCATACCCCGATCCATTAATGTACGAATAACATTTTCTGCTGCAGTCTGGGCAGCAAATGGTGTACCTCTCCTTGTACCTTTGAATCCACAGGCACCGGCAGAAGACCAACACAAAACTTGTCCTCGTACATCTGTAACAGTAACAATGGTATTGTTAAAACTTGCTTGAACATAAATAACTCCTTTGAGTACTCGATTTTCATTCCTACGTGAACCAATTCTTCTTTTAGTTTTTGACATATTAATCATTATGAGTTCAGTTTGAAAAATGCATATCGAAATCTATTTTACCACTAGATCCGTTCATTGATATAGAAGAGGATTACCCCTGTTTTTGCTTATGTCTCGGATTGGAACAAATTATCATAACTCGTTTCCGTCTACGAATGGGTCGACATTTTCCACAAATTCTACGAATAGAAGCACGAATTTTCATATTTGTGACCCTCCAATTTGCTCATATTACATTTTTTTCGCTGAGAAAGAGAGTCCATTGAATCTATGATTCTCGATCCCTATCAGATGTTTAAAAAGTGATTCAATTGTTTGAAGATTTGTTGCTAAGTCTATATATTATACGTCCTTTGGTTAAATCATAAGCACTTAATTCGACCTTGACCCTATCTCCTGGTAGTATTCGTACGGAATTACGTCGAATCCTACCTGAAATATGAGTCAGAATCTGACATCCATTATCTGTCAGAACTCGAAACATACCGTTGGGGAGTGATTCAGTAACCAAACCTTCCGCATGGATCAGATTCTGTTTGTTCATCGAATCTCCTCCTCTTTTAATAAAAAAACTTTACTAACGTGCTTGGATGAAGATGAATGGTGTCTCGAACCAAACTTGCTCCAACTTTTCAGGGGATATCTTACAGAATCCATATTTTTGGACAAAATTCGGATTAATTACCATACATAACATAATATTTCTCCTCCAATTTTTTTCTGTCGAGCCTCTCGATCCGTCAAAATCCCTTGGGAAGTAGAAAGAATTACGATCCCCATTCCACCTAGAACCTTTGGAATTTCTCGATAATTGGAATAAATTCTCAAACCAGATTTGCTGGTACGCTTTGACGTAGTCATATATGTCCTTTTCTTCCTTCTCCGATATTTTAAAGTCGAGATAAAAAAAGATTTTTGGCCTTCCTGATGTTCCCTAACATCTTCTATAAAACCTTCTCGTAAAAGAATCCTTCCAATGTTCTTGGTAATATTAGTAGCTGTTACTCGAACCGTTCTTTTTTCTACCATGTCAGCGTTTCTTATAGAAGTAATTAGATTTGCAATAGTATCGTTACCCATGACGAACGAATTCTTAGGAATTCCTGGTCTCGATATAAAAGGCATGTTCGATCTTCTTTGAGGAATATGCCTGAGGTGCAATGAATTGATCCATGTATCATTTGATGAACTATCAGTAGAAGATTTCTACAAGATCTATCAGTACTTATAATACTTCGGGAGCCAATGAAACTATTTTCGTGAAATTCAATTGTCTCAATTCCTGAGCAACCGGACCAAAAACTCGAGTTCCTTTTGGATTTCCTTCCTGATCAATGACAACTGCTGCATTGTCATCAGATCGTATCATCATTCCATTGTCACGTTCAAATTCTTTACAGGTGCGTATAACTACGGCTCTAACCACTTCCGATTTTTCCAGGGGCATGTTAGGTACTGCTTCTTTAATTATAGCAATGATAACATCACCTATATGAGCACATTTACGATTACTTGCTCCTAGAACTCGAATACACATTATTTTTCGGGCTCCACTGTTATCCGCTATATTCAAATAAGTTTGAGACTGAATCATTTTTCCTCCAAAAGATTTGTTACTTCGGCAGATAACATGAAAAAAAAAGAAAAGGAAGAGTTCTTACCAACTAGTAATCTTCTTCCACTAGAAAGAGCTCTTTGATTCTGTATGGGTTAAGTAGTAACAAATTGAGTACGTATAGGCATTTTGTATGCAGCTATTCTAGCAGCTGCTCTAGCGACGGTTTCAGATACTCCACCCATTTCATAAAGTATTCGACCTGGTCTGATGACGGATACCCAATATTCGGGAGATCCTTTCCCGGAACCCATACGTGTTTCTGCAGGTCTCATTGTAATAGGTTTGTCGGGAAATATACGTACCCATATTTTTCCGCCACGACGGGCATAACGAGTAATCGTTCTTCGTCCGGCTTCTATCTGCCCAGATGTGATCCAAGCAGGTTCAAGTGCTTGAAGAGCGAATCTACCGAAACAAATGCGATTGCCGCGATAAGATACTCCTTTCATTCTTCCCCTATGTTGTTTACGAAATTTTGTTCTTTTTGGGTTATAGTCGATGGTTAATAGTATTTTGATCCCATCTCTAATCCAGAACCGGACATGAAAGTTTCTTCTCATCCGGCTCCTCGTGAATAATCCATGTCAAATTGGACAATCAATGTGTAGTTATTAGTTATATATAAATGAGTCTATATCTACGCATTACGCATATTGTATATAGAATATAATATACAGGACGAATAACTCTTTCCATCCAATGAGACTCTTAATAAATAATTTCACAGGCGAATATTGACTCTTCCGATATTTGCTCCATGGGGTCGACCTACTTATAGACTCCAATTAGATTAATTCGTTTTCGGTTTATTTCGCCATCCTATCCAATGAATGATTAAGATTCCTATATGATCTTATGCAGTCATAGGTTCCATCGTTCCATAGCTTCTCTCTAAATGCCCAGGTTTTCCCTCTGCAATGGAGCTTTCTTTTCATCTGTTACGGAATCAATTTCCTTAGTTTCCATCGACCCGAAGCTCTTTCTCCTTCATAAACTGAATCCCTTCAATCTTGCTTGAAAGAATCAGGATGATTCTTATGCTTTATCACACTGCTTTTCGGAGGGTAATTAATGAACCATACAATATTAGTAGAAGATTTCATTTCTCCTTCTTTTTTTTCTTTTTCCGCATTACCAAACACCTTTCTCGCTTCACGAGAGATAAAAATCTCATTTTTTTCTCGTGGAAGAAAGTATTTACGAGGCGATAGTATCTACCCATAGTTATTGGATTTTGGCAATATGAAGCAATGAGTTAGTCTCTAGTTTATTTATACCAGAGACCAATCCGTTCTTATTTCGAATTCTCCATAACTCCGGAAAAGAATGAAAAGCTCGATTCCAACGAGTCGCACACTAAGCATAGCACGGTTCCGAAATGGTAAATCTAATTTCTATTCGATCTGATAGAATTGATGATCCATGATCGGGCAGATTAGGAAAAAGACCCATTATTCCTACTCTTCTAAGATCCAAATTTTGATCCCTAAAACTCCATAGATGGTTTGAACCGGATAATAACAATAATCAATCCTAGCCCGAATTGTCTGTAGGGGAACCCTACCTCCCCTGTCCCATTCGACCCGGGCAATTTCCTTTCCGTCGAGACGTCCTGCAATTTGGATCTGAATACCTTCTACCTCTTCCCGTTCAGCCAATTCAATAGCTTTCTTCATTGTTTTTCTGAATGGAACTCTCTTCTCTAGTTGTAGGGCAATATACTCCGCAAGAATATTAGGTTTTCTATAGGGTTTCGCAACTTTTTCTATAGCAATGTGAAGTTTTCGGTCCACAGAATCGAGCATATTTAGTACATCGTTTTTTAATTTTTCAATTCCTTGAAAACCCCTACCTTCTATTAACAACAAGTTGGGAAATCCTATATATATTTTGACCTGAATCAAATCGATCTTTCTGCTAATCTCTACACGTGCAATTCCTCCATAATTCGAGGAGCTCTTTATATGTGTTCGTACATAGTTTTCAATGCAAGTACGTATTTTTTGATCTTCTCGGAGATCTTTGGAATAATTCCTTTGTTGCGCGAACCAATGGGAACGATCATTTTGGGTTACACCAAGTCTAAAACCAAGTGGATTTATTTTCTGCGCCATACATATCCTCTTTTTCGGGATTCTATTGACATAATCGGATCATTCGATCTGGAGATTTCCTCCAATACAATAGTTATATGACAAGTGGGTTTCTGTATTGGATAACCACGTCCCTGAGCTCTAGGTTGAACCCTTTTGAAAACAGCACCCTCATTCACTTCGACTCTACTGACGAGTAAATTGGCTTTGTTCAAACCCATATTGTGATTTGCATTCGCCGCCGCAGAATGAATTAATTGTGATATGGGATAACAGGCCCCATAAGGCATCAGTTCCAATATCATAAGTGCTTGTCCATATGAACAACCACGAATTTGATTAATTACTCTACGTGCTTTATGAGCAGACATACGTATATTTCTCGCCAAAGCTCGTATCTCTGGACCTGGACTATTATTTCCCATTGACTCCATCCTCCCCAATGAATGACAAGTATCTCTCAATTAACGACGAGATTTCTTATCGTTTCTCGCATGTCCCTGAAAAAGTAGAGTAGGTGCAAATTCCCCCAATTTGTGGTCTACCATACGATCTGTTACATAAATGGGTAAATGTTCCCTCCCATTATGAACAGCAATTGTATGACCGATCATTGCAGGTACAATGACAGATGCCCGGGACCAAGTCACTATTATCTTCTTTTCTTCCTTTATGTTTAGATTTTTAATTTTCCTCAATGAATGATTAGCCACAAAAGGATTTTTTTTCAGCGAACGTGCCATGATCAATTACCTTTCTTTCCTTTTTTTTTTTTTATGGATATCCAACCATTCTTACTCACGTCGACGAAGGATTGAAGCATCACTGTACCTATTCCTCTTCCGACTTTTCTTTCCAAGCGCACTATAGCCCCAGGGGGTCACGGGTTTTTTCCTGCCAATTGGGGTTCTTCCTTCTCCACCTCCATGAGGATGGTCTACAGGGTTCATAGCTACTCCTCTTACCTCAGAACGCTTACCCAACCAACGTTTAGCTCCGGCTTTACCGAAACTTCTATTGTTTGCAGTTATATTACCCACTTGTCCAATTGTTGCTGAGCAGTTCTCAGATATTAAACGAACTTCTCCAGATGGTAATCTTAATGTGGCCGATCGATCTTCTTTTGCGATAAGTTCTGCTACAGCACCTGCCGCTCTAGCTAATTGTCCACCCTTTCCAAGTGTTATTTCTATGTTATGTATAGCCGTGCCTAAGGGCATATTGGTTGAAGTAGACTCTTATTCCGATAAATAAAAATCCCTTCCCAAACTGTACAAGCCTCTCTCAGGGCATACAGCTTTCTGGATGTATATGAAATTCTATTTACATATATTGATTAAATAGAATCGAGATGAGAAAGGGCATCTATTGTATTCTCTATGTCCCGATTCTCTACATCCTAGGTCTCTCTATTCCATCATCTGGCTTATATTCTTTATGTAGCATTCAGAATGAATGACTTTATCAAATTACGCTAATACTTTCGTATGTTATGGATAACGTAGGAGGCATATTAAACATCTTTTTCTCTTCTCTCTCTTTCTACTTTTTTTCTTCTCCCCATCTTTTCCTTTTGGGAATTATTACCACTGTCCAGCTCCGAATCCGCCTCTGACCATCAGATCAAATGTTAGTAACTTGTCTTTTTTGAGGGTGCCTCTATTCCAGTTTGTTCATGCTTCGGACAAAAAATCTGGTCCTCTCCATATTATCATATCTTCGGAACCAATGATCCGATATGAATAATTTTTGGATCCAATCACCTGCTGTCATTTATCCTCAGTTTCCCTTTGGGGTTCGTCCCGTAAAAGTGTCCTAGTTGGATCAGTGATAGCTTTATAGGTTTCGCTGTAAACCCAATCGGTTGCTTCCGATCACGTGATTTAATAATTCAAACCGCACTCAGAGGTAGGGCATTTCCTATTGATATAGGAGCTTTTGGACCAGAAAGAATAGTATCTCCAATCATGACCCCTCTGGGATGCAGAATATACATCTTATCGCCATTCTTGTAGTGCACCTTGCAAATGTATGCACTTCTATTAGGGTCGTATTCTATGGTTACAATTTTTCCCGATATGTGTTCCTTATCCCGTCGAAAATCAATTTGACGATACAGACGCTTGTGACCCCCTCCCCTGTGTCTTGCGGTAATAATTCCTCTTCCATTACGACCTTTCCCACAATGATGCTGTCCAGAGGTCAATTTCTTCTGCGGGTCCAACTGCACTCTTCCATCGAAACCTGATACAGATCTATTGCGTGTATCCGGAGTTAAAATTCTATATGAACGGATGGCCATTTAGTTTCAAAAATTTTTTTTTTCATTTTATTGTTCTGAAAAGAGTGGAATAGAATCACTGGGTTTAAGTGTAATAATCATACGTTTACAACGTATTGGATGTCCTATCATTGACCCTCTCTTTCCTCCTTTTTCAGGGAGGCGATAACTGTTCATAGCTATTACTTTAACATCGAAGAAATGTTCAATCCAAATTTTCATCTTTGTTTTGTTCAATTGCGAATCGACGTTAAAAGTATATTGATTCCTTTCTAATAGACGAATACTTTTCTCCGTAAGTACTGGATATTTCACTTCATCCATCAATTTTTATCCCTCCTTTCGTTTTTTCTCTTTTTTTCCCCTGTAGCTATTATTATAGCTGATCATATACCAATTGAATTATACAGATATATCATAGGTTAGGTATGGAAGTTATGCACGAACGTAATGCTCATAACTTTCCTCTGGATCTAGCTGCTGTTGAATCTATTTCAATAGGTGGATAATAAAGACTCTGATGGATTGTTATCGTGTATTGCTTAATTGAACAGTACCAAACCTTTCAATAAAATGAAAGGGTTGGTACTGTTCAAATGTTTGCTGTTATTCTTCATCCTTCTTCCCATTCCATAAATAATGGATATGTGCAGTTCTCCTGCATCCAGCAGGAATTGAACCCGCGAGTTCACCAATTATGAGTTGGGCGCTTTAACCATTCAGCCATGGATGCTGAATAAAGATCATCAACATATTCATTCTATAATATTAGTATAGACTCAGATCTGAAATTGGGTAGTTCGGGATCCAATCACATCACATTCTTTCTCTCATACTTGATTCATGTCAAGTATTACCAATAGACATTCGAATCAAATTTCATTGAATGAATTTGATAATAAGCCATGGACGAAACGAACAATTGTATGCGAATCCATTATAATTTATTGTATTGATTGTTCGGTCCTTTGGTCATCCACTCATGGTGGATGGGAGAATGATGAAGAAGTTGATGGAAAAATGTAAGAATTTGAGCTATTTCAAAGGAGTCTATTCTATTTCCCGAATAGAATACTTTCTGGCTGGATATCTTCATTAATATCTAGCCTCATTCCTACCTATTCTTGCATCCTTTATTTCTAGAGCTTTGGCCCCCATTGGTAAAGAACCGGACTACTAGTTACAAATCAAGTATCGAACCAATGGGAGATACTTTGATCCGATCTAGGATCATTATATGTTCACTTCAGTTCTTGTTGTTCCTGATGTTGGAACAGTCTCCCTTTATCTATGGGCTATGAGTTCTAGTATACAGGGTATATCTGTATTTATAAGAGCTTCAATTCTCGTGCTTATTTTCATCATTGGTTCTGTGGCGAAAAGGAACATTGGAATGTTTCTCAGTTTCCGAGTATTCGGGGGGGGGAGAGGGAGGAGGGAAGTACAAAATGACATAAAGCCAATGATGAATCCTATAGAGTTACCTTTACTCAATCAAACAATTTCGAATCCAGGTATTTCAACTACCCCAAACGATCCGTCGAACGAATTGGGCCAGACTCTCCGGTCTATGGCCGCTCCTTTACGGTACGTGGTTCCATCGAATTCGCCTCATTAATAGGTTCGCGATTCGACTCCGATCGTTACGGTCCGGTACCAAGATCTGGTCTTGGACGAGCTTATCTCATTGTAACGGCGAGGACTGTGATCATGAAAAAGGCTCCTTCTGTAGTGAGATTGATTATACGAAAAAATGCCCGAACCAAAATATGTAGTTGCCATGGGAACATGTACTATCACAGAGGAATGTTTGGTACAGATTCTTATAGTACCGTTCGTGGAGTAGAAAAGTTAATTCCTGTGGATGTCTATTCGCCAGGTTGCCCACCTGAACCAGAGGCTATTATAGATGCTATAATGAAACTTCGTGAAAGAAAAGAGAGCTCCACCAAGGAAAGAATACAATATTTCACGATAAATCATAGGTTTCATCATGTTAGATTCAGTATTCATACTGGGAACTATGATCAAAAGTTATTACATCAATCTTTTGAACCTCAATTCGAATCTACTTTCGAAATATCCTCTGAAACGTTTAGATCTACTTCAACCCTTCAATTCTATTGAATAATACATCCCATTTCGGTTCGGCCAGAATGGGATGAATAGATTCCGACTAGTATCAGAGCCTCTTATCCATTCAATTCTTCCATATCCGGTAATATGGAAGAGGGATGGATTAACGAATCAAAATATTTGATTGACGCATCGATAATGATATATCGTGCACACGATATACGAGAACCAAAAGGAAGATTCGATTGATTTTATACTAGAGCTTATAATAGATTCTATTCCCACCGTAAAATCTTGCCCTCTGAGTTCTCGATCCTACTTTTTTATATGTACGGGAGTATCGAGATTCAATTGGAACGGACAGGGAGGGACAATATAAGCAAAGAAGAGCAGAATAGATTGATTCATCTATCTATTTTGATCGGGGTGTCTCCGTATGTACATATACATACGTATCTGTCAATATCCATGTATCCATATACATGGATATTGACATCTTGCCAGGAACCAGATTTGAACTGGTGGCACGAGGATTTTCAGTCCTCTGCTCTACCAACTGAGCTATCCCGGCTCTTCCCTGTGGATCATCCAGGTACAGGGTTTTCACTTGTGTCAACTAAAAATAAGGAAAAAACTATTTTTCCAGTTTTGAGAATGATCTTTCTTATTTTCAATCTGGAAGTCACTAATATGAGAAAAAATGGACTGCGATTGAATAATTTCGAAATGATTTCATCTATGTGGATCATCTATCACATAATGAATTGATAATATGATCAACTTATTATCTAATAAACTCAACTTGTCATAAAATGGATGGACAGATTCATGTTCTAATTTCTTCTGTTCATGAAGAAATAAAATAGTGAGGTAAAATAATCGAGAAGTGAGAATGGATTCGAACTAATGGAATTGGAGAAAATAGATCAGTCGTTCGGGAACGAACCTAGGTGGGGATAGAGGGACTTGAACCCTCACGGTCTATAAAGCCAACGGATTTTCCTCCTACTGCAATTTGCATTGTAGTTGACATTGACACGTAGAATTGGACTCTATCTTTATTCTCGTCCAACCATTTATTCCAAAAACTGATTCAATTCTCTATCTAAAGTAGAGAAGTTCATAATTGGATTACTTAATGTAAAATCAGTACTTCAACTCGAATCTGGCATCTATCTTACGAATAGATGCTTGGAACGATTCAAGTTCTGATCGCGAGTTTTGTCTGATGTTATATCACATTCCCACTTTTTAGGTGTAAATAGAGCGTTCTATAAATACAGTATTGGACCAAATGAGATTCATTCGTTAGAATAGCTTCCATTGAGTCTCTGCACCTATCCCCTTCCTATCTTAGGAGAATAAAAGAAGAAACTATTGTCTCCATGAACCGGATTTGGCTCAGGATTACCCATTCAAAATATCCCAGGGTTCCCTGGATTTGGAAGCTATCACTTGGTAGGTTTCCATACCAAGGCTCAATTCGATCAAGTCCGTAGCGTCTACCAATTCCGCCATATCCCCTTCTCGGAGAACGAGATCATAATCATAGGATCTAATATCCATCAGTGTTATTCATTGGATATTTGCTCAATATTGGGTGGGAGATTCTGCCCCTACTCCCCTTCTCTCGCCATCTCTATCTCTACCCCAATCGAATATTACTGGCTGGTAATCATTATATTATTTCTGCATTTGAAATGCAATGTTATTATCCTCCCCTAGTCGATTTGGAAGAGTGAGTAAAACGATCGATATAAATTAATCCTTACTTCCCTTTTCTTTCCCTTGAAGGAATCTACAATCTACATTCAAACAATGTTCCGTTGTAATTGTAATCTGGATTGCGTCATTGAATCTGATTCGCGCTATAATCGTTAGGATTCCAAAAGAATCTATGGATCTCACACCAATGAAATGAGGAGTTATATTCCATTGAGCCTGCTTAGCTCAGAGGTTAGAGCATCGCACTTGTAATGCGATGGTCATCGGTTCGATCCCGATAGCTGGCTCTTTTACGTTCCTCTCATTCCCATAATCCACAAAGTTTTGTTAGGATCAAGATGGAATGGAGAATACTCTTCCGATCGTTCGTCGGGTCCGTCATGCCATGATCACTTACTCCCAACTAGGAACGGGATGAATGAAGGATCTATAACAAATTGGAGAAAGATCTTCGTTTTCCATATAAAAGAATTCCAGTACTCGTACGGGTTATACTATTCTTTCTTCTTTCCAGCACTATTTGTTAATTGAATAAGGAGTTTCTATGTCCCGTTATCGGGGACCTCGTTTAAAAATAATACGTCGTCTTAAAACTTTACCAGGGCTCACTAGTAAAAGACCCAAAAACAGAAAGGATTCTATGAACCGGTCTTCTTCCAGGAAAATATCTCAATATCGTATCCGGCCAGAAGAAAAACAGAAATTGCGTTTTCATTACGGACTAACGGAGCGACAATTGCTGAAATATGTTCGTATTGCTAGAAGAGCCAAAGGATCAACGGGCCAGGTCCTATTGCAATTACTTGAAATGCGTTCGGATAATATTATTTTTCAATTGGGTATGGCTCCCACCATTCCGGGTGCTAGACAATTAGTTAATCATGGACATATCCGGGTCAATGACCATATGGTAGATATACCAAGTTACCCTTGCAAACCTCAAGATGTTATTACTATAAGAGATCAACAAAGATTGAGAGATATTATTAGGAAGAATCTAGATCTGTTCCAGAGGGATAAATTGCCAAATCATTTGACTTTTCATTCGTTACAATATAAAGGATTCATCAATCAAATAATAGATAGTAAATGGATCAGTTTGAAGATTAATGAATTGCTGGTCGTAGAGTATTATTCCCGTCAAGCTTGAATCGAGAATGAAATGAAAAGGAGGGGTTGGGTTGCTGGACATCTGGAAATTTTGTTCTTCTCCCTTCTTTTTCCCCTCCCCGAAGGGGACATTTTATAATCCTTCTGTACCTTACTTGTTATCCACGATACTTTTATTGCTTCTTCAAATGGTCTTTACCTTTCCCATACCACCAACCAATGTTCGTTCTATTTTCTATATCACAAATAGAAGGAGATTGATCCCAGAATTAAGACGTCCTATTGGGATTCAATCGATTAGAAAAACAATGGATGAGAATCGAATAGTAGGGTGAAGAAACGGAAAGAGAGGGATTCGAACCCTCGGTAAGCAGAAGCCTACATAGCAGTTCCAATGCTACGCCTTGAACCGCTCGGCCATCTTTCCTATGAGATCTCTTGGTTCTAATTAACAAAATTGGTGAATAGCAACTTCCTTACGAATTCTTTTTGTTCGGGTACGAACAGTTCAATCTTTCGGAAAGAGATAGATAATAAATAAATAAAGACGAAAGGACATTTTATCCAACTTCCTCCTATTTTAGAAAATCCTCAATCATCCCTGTTGATCTGACGATCTTATTCAGATCGACCAATCAATAATTTGAGACAAATTAACTTATCCATTTCATATTATGAATATATATGGATCTGTAGTTATCGTCTTATCAATTGTATAAGAACTAATTCTTTGGCAATGATCCTGTGTAATGATGACTATATTTTTCCCGATATTCCTTTCTTTATCTATATGGCTAAAGCACACAATAGCTGGGTGGGCATTTCATTCTCATTATGCAATGCTCGATCGTTTAACTCTTTCTTTGTTCGGATCATGATCGAACTGGACTTCCCGAGTTTACCGAATCTAGTATTCTTTCAATACGAATCTTTTTTCCATTATTATTCATATTACTAATGAACAATTATTCCAATTATTCAAAATATTCCCTATCTATTCCCATTTGAAAGAATAAATTGGAATAGAATGATAACATATTTCCGATTGTAAGTAAATCCATTTTATGGTATTGTGCACCAGAAAAAAATTTCGTTCATGGAATCATTTGTATAAGGGAATGAAGGAAATTATCTAATCTGTAATTGACTATGCCTAGATCTCAGAGAAATGACAATTTTATTGATAAGACCTTCACAATTGTAGCGGATATCTTATTGCGAATAATCCCGATGGCTCCGGAGGAGAAAGAAGCATTTACCTATTACAGAGATGGTGTGATTTGATATTTTTTCCGTTCTTCTTTTTTTGGGGAAAAAAGGCATTCGGGAATCAAAATTGGGTGAATTAAAACTTACGCTCAGTGAAGGTGAGTTCTGGAGATAGAACAATTCCTTCTGTCGTGTATCCCCGGTCAATGCAGCCTTAGATGCTCTAATCTCCTGAGGATTTTAGTACCGAGCGAAAGGTTACACCTATGCAATAGGCCTTGCTTTTATAGTTGAACCTATCTGATAGGTGCGCATGAGGGGAGAAAGCACTACGTATGGAAATCGACAACACAAAAGCTTCGTTATAGTCCATAGGCATTACCCTTTTCCGAAGGGTAGTGAGAATGGTTGGGACAACAAACATCCATCTCGTTTGTACTTCGGATACCCCTATCATGGAACCATCGGAGATTGTTGAAGTGGTTAATCCCCGGAGATTACAGGGCGTTAAGAACAAAGAAATTGTTAGAGGTTCCATTCCTAGTACTAAGATCCTTGGTGTTCGGAAAAGAATCTTTGCAAGAAGGATGGCTAGAGATTCATTGGAAATACACTAGCCCCTGTTAATTCATAATATTGGGTCAGAATCTTTTTTTTTTTCAATTCCACGGATTACTCCCCGTATTACCTACTGTAAAGAAAGGAGGAGCCGTATGAGGTGGGAATCTCATGTACGGTTTTGAAGCGGAGATCATTGAAATGGAATGAACGACCGTAACGGATGTCAGCTCAATCGGAAGGGGAATATGCGGAAGCTTTACAAAATTATTATGAAGCTATGCGACTGGAAACTGACCCTTATGATCGAAGTTATATACTATATAATATAGGTCTTGTGCATACAAGTAATGGGGAACATACGAAGGCTTTGGAATATTATTTTCAGGCATTAGAACGAAACCCATCCCTACCACAAGCTCTTAATAATACGGCCTTGATCTGTCATTACGTGCGGCTATCTGTACCATAGAATAACTTAGTTAATAACTACTACGGGTAAGGACAAAAGAAAAGGCTTTCTACATATGCACCGTCCCAAGTAACGGTTTTTATCAGCTGTAGCAAAAAAAAACATCTCTCATAGGAGCCCGAATATGAATAGATAGAGCCTAAGCATTCCATGGATAAAAAATTCAATTGATGATGAAAGCACCATAAAGATCAATTATTGAAAGAAGGTTCGGGCTGATACAATCAAATCTGCTCATTGACAAGAATCAGGAATCAACTTATGTAATAGAGTCGATCTACTAAGCTATTGAGCAGCGGTGTAGCATCAGATCCTAAAGATGTGAAGTACTCCAGACAGAAAGTACTCTTTAAAAATTCTATACGGAACTGAGATAGTTACCTTACAAAAAGACTTTGATTTGGACGATCAATCTGAAGTATATATCTTCCTATACTTCATCTTTTTGAGGGTAGGAGAAAAGATAGAACCTTCTAATTGAATTGATTGGAAGTGAAATCAGAAACTCATGTCATTGACTTTTTCTGGTCCTTTGGTTAATCTGAACTTCCAATGAATAATCTCCAATTCAATAATATTTTGAAAATTTGGGTAGAGGACCAAAGAATAGTTGATTGAGCCGTATGAGGTAGGAAACTCTCAAGTACGGTTCTGAGGGAAGAAAACTTTTTCAAGTTGATCTATCCCGACCGAGGAGAACAGGCCATTCGACAGGGAGATCCTGAAACCGCGGAGGCTTGGTTCGATCAAGCTGCTGAGTATTGGGAACAAGCTATAGCACTTGCTCCGGGCAATTACATCGAAGCACAAAATTGGTTAAAGATTACAGGACGCTTTGGAGAATGATAATTTCTATTATCGGCAAATCGTTTTCATTATTTAATATCTTATTTTATCGAAATCAATGGAATTCTTTCAGAATATTCCCCAAATTAAGATTCTATCCCGTCGGCATCTTATAGGAATATATTGACAATATAACAAAGAATACCTTTTCTGATTCTAGATTGTTAATGGATCTTCTTAATAGGGGTAAAATCCATCTAGAGATGTCTTTCATTAATGATGCATGAATAATGATTAATAATGGGTGGATGGTCTTTTTTTTTTTATGGGACATACGGAGCGGAGGAGTATCAATAGATGTATAAATATATATGCATATATATACAGATATATATTTATACATTTAGAAATGGTGTAATAATCACCGTAAATTCTTTTTCAATTACACTAAAAAGGCCTTTTTTGGCTCATAACAGCCCTCGGTCCATTAAGCACCTAAAAGATATGTCATAATAACAATAAACACCTGCCTCAGATCGACTCCCATATCATAGTCGCTCCAGTCATAAACTAGAAAAGAAGGGGAGAACCGAGTTGAGATATCTCTCTCGGAAGTTCACTAATTCCTATTGGCAGGTTTCTTCTTATTAATGTTCCGTTCGGAAAGGGGAGAACTCAATGATCATTCGTTCACCGGAACCAGAAGTCAAGGTCGTAGTAGAGAGGGATCCTGTCAAAACCTCTTTTGAAAAATGGGCCAAACCTGGGCATTTCTCAAAGACGCTAGCTAAAGGCCCTGATACTACCACTTGGATCTGGAATTTACATGCTGATGCTCACGATTTTGATAGTCATACTGATGATTTGGAAGATATTTCTCGCAAAGTATTTAGCGCTCATTTTGGTCAACTAGCCATCATCTTTATTTGGCTAAGTGGGATGTACTTTCACGGCGCTCGTTTCTCCAATTATGAAGCATGGCTGGGTGATCCCACTCACATAAAACCCAGTGCCCAAGTAGTTTGGCCAATAGTAGGTCAAGAAATATTGAATGGGGATGTAGGTGGAGGTTTTCGAGGGATACAAATAACCTCTGGGTTTTTCCAGCTTTGGCGAGCATCTGGAATAACCAGTGAATTGCAACTTTACTGCACTGCAATTGGTGCATTGATCTTTGCAGCGTTAATGCTTTTTGCTGGTTGGTTTCATTATCACAAAGCTGCTCCAAAATTGGCTTGGTTCCAGGATGTAGAATCCATGTTGAACCATCATTTAGCAGGGTTACTAGGACTTGGGTCTCTAGGTTGGGCAGGACACCAAATACACGTCTCTCTACCCATTAACCAACTTCTAGACGCTGGAGTGGATCCTAAAGAGATACCACTTCCTCATGAATTTATTTTGAATCGCGATCTTTTGGCTCAACTTTATCCCAGTTTTGCGAAGGGATTGACCCCATTTTTCACCCTGAATTGGTCGGAATATTCAGACTTTTTGACTTTTCGTGGAGGATTAAATCCAGTAACGGGGGGTCTGTGGCTGACCGATACTGCGCATCATCATTTGGCTATTGCAGTTCTTTTCCTGATAGCCGGTCATATGTATAAGACCAATTGGATCATTGGCCATAACCTCAAGGACATTTTAGAAGCTCATAAAGGTCCATTTACGGGGGAGGGCCATAAAGGTCTTTACGAGATCTTAACTACCTCATGGCATGCTCAATTAGCTATTAACCTAGCTCTTTTAGGATCTTTAACTATTGTCGTAGCTCACCACATGTATGCGATGCCCCCCTATCCATACCTAGCTATTGACTACGGTACCCAACTCTCTCTGTTCACACATCATATGTGGATTGGTGGGTTTATCATAGTTGGTGCTGCTGCACATGCAGCGATTTTTATGGTAAGAGACTATGATCCAACTACTCAATACAACAATTTATTAGATCGCGTTCTTAGACATCGTGATGCAATTATATCACACCTCAACTGGGTATGTATATTCTTAGGCTTCCATAGTTTTGGTCTGTATATTCATAATGATACTATGAGCGCTCCAGGACGTCCTCAAGATATGTTCTCAGATACTGCTATACAATTACAACCTATCTTTGCTCAATGGATACAAAACACTCATGCTTCAGCACCTGGTTCAACAGCTCCCGGTGCAACAGCGAGTACCAGTTTAACCTGGGGAGGTGGTGATTTGGTGACAGTAGGTTCCAAAGTGGCTTTGTTACCAATTCCATTAGGAACCGCGGATTTTTTGGTACATCACATTCATGCATTTACTATCCATGTGACTGTTTTAATCCTACTTAAAGGTGTTCTATTTGCCCGTAGCTCCCGTTTAATACCCGATAAAGCGAATCTTGGTTTTCGCTTTCCTTGTGATGGACCCGGGAGAGGAGGAACATGTCAAGTATCTGCCTGGGATCATGTTTTCCTTGGTTTATTCTGGATGTACAATGCAATTTCGGTAGTAATATTCCATTTCAGCTGGAAAATGCAGTCCGATGTTTGGGGTAGTATAAGTGATCAGGGAGTGGTAACTCATATTACGGGAGGAAACTTTGCACAGAGTTCCATTACGATTAACGGGTGGCTCCGTGACTTTCTATGGGCACAAGCCTCTCAAGTAATCCAATCTTATGGTTCTTCATTATCTGCATACGGTCTTTTATTTTTAGGTGCTCATTTTATTTGGGCCTTTAGTTTAATGTTCTTATTCAGCGGCCGTGGGTACTGGCAAGAACTCATTGAATCTATCGTTTGGGCCCATAACAAATTGAAGGTTGCTCCTGCTATCCAGCCCAGAGCCTTGAGCATTGTACAGGGACGTGCTGTAGGAGTAGCTCATTACCTTCTGGGTGGAATCGTCACAACATGGGCGTTCTTCCTGGCAAGAATTATTGCAGTAGGATAATGGCTAGGAGGATTTGAAAAGCATTATGGCATCAAGATTTCCAAAGTTCAGCCAAGGCTTGGCCCAGGACCCAACTACTCGTCGTATTTGGTTCGGTATTGCGACCGCACATGACTTCGAGAGTCATGATGATATTACCGAAGAACGCCTTTATCATAAAATTTTTGCTTCGCACTTTGGTCAGTTGGCTATAATCTTTCTGTGGACCTCTGGTAATTTGTTCCATGTGGCTTGGCAAGGCAATTTTGAAGCATGGGTACGCGATCCCTTACATGTAAGACCCATTGCTCATGCAATTTGGGATCCTCATTTTGGTCAACCAGCTATAGAAGCCTTTACCCGGGGAGGTGCTCCCGGTCCGGTCAATATTGCTTATTCCGGTGTTTATCAGTGGTGGTATACAATCGGCTTACGCACTAACGAAGATCTTTATGCTGGAGCTCTTTTCTTGCTATTTGTTTCTGCCATTTTTTTAATAGCGGGTAGATTACATCTACAACCTAAATGGAGACCCAGTGTTTCATGGTTCAAAAATGCCGAATCCCGTCTTAATCATCATTTGTCAGGACTCTTCGGAGTCAGTTCTCTAGCTTGGACAGGGCATTTAGTTCATGTCGCTATTCCTGAATCAAGGGGAGAGCATGTAAGATGGGATAATTTTTTGAATGTATTACCGCATCCCCAAGGTTTAGGACCGCTTTTCACAGGTCAGTGGAATCTTTATGCTCAAAATCCTGATTCCAGTAGTCACTTATTTGGTACCTCCCAAGGGGCGGGAACTGCTATTCTAACTCTTCTCGGAGGATTCCATCCACAAACTCAAAGTTTGTGGCTGACTGATATGGCTCATCATCATTTAGCTATTGCATTTGTTTTTTCAATTGCTGGTCATATGTATAGAACTAACTTTGGTATTGGTCACAGTATGGAAGATATTTTGGAGGCACATGTTCCTCCAGGAGGCCGATTAGGACGCGGACATAAGGGTCTTTATAACACAATCAATAACTCTCTTCATTTTCAATTGGGTCTTGCTTTAGCTTCTTTGGGGGTTATAACTTCCTTGGTAGCTCAACACATGTATTCTTTACCCGCTTATGCATTCATAGCACAAGACTTCACCACCCAAGCTGCATTATATACTCATCATCAATACATTGCCGGGTTCATTATGACAGGGGCCTTTGCTCATGGAGCTATATTCCTCATTAGGGATTATAATCCGGAGCAGAATAAGGATAATGTATTGGCGAGAATGTTGGAACAGAAGGAAGCAATAATATCTCATCTTAGTTGGGTTAGCTTATTACTAGGTTTCCATACCCTGGGACTTTATGTTCATAATGATGTTATGCTTGCTTTCGGTACTCCAGAAAAACAAATATTGATCGAGCCCATATTTGCTCAGTGGATACAATCTGCTCATGGTAAGACCTTATATGGTTTCGATGTACTCCTATCTTCAACAAGTGGTCCAGCATTCGATGCAGGTAAGAGCATATGGTTACCTGGTTGGTTAAATGCTATTAATGATAATAATAATTCATTGTTCTTAACAATCGGTCCTGGAGACTTTTTGGTTCATCATGCTATTGCTCTAGGTTTGCATACAACTACATTGATTCTAGTTAAAGGTGCTTTGGATGCGCGTGGTTCCAAGTTAATGCCAGATAAGAAAGATTTTGGTTATAGTTTTCCTTGCGATGGTCCGGGACGGGGTGGTACTTGCGATATCTCGGCCTGGGACGCTTTTTATTTAGCAGTTTTCTGGATGTTGAATACTATTGGATGGGTTACTTTCTATTGGCATTGGAAGCATATAACGTTATGGCAGGGTAATGTAGCGCAATTTAATGAGTCTTCCACTTATTTAATGGGATGGTTAAGAGATTATCTATGGTTAAATTCTTCACAACTTATTAATGGATACAATCCTTTCGGTATGAACAGTTTATCTGTTTGGGCGTGGATGTTCTTATTCGGGCATCTTGTTTGGGCTACTGGATTTATGTTCCTGATTTCCTGGCGTGGATATTGGCAGGAACTGATCGAAACTCTCGCATGGGCCCATGAGCGCACACCTTTGGCTAATTTAGTTCGATGGAGAGACAAGCCAGCAGCTCTTTCCATTGTTCAAGCACGATTAGTTGGGTTAGCTCACTTTTCCGTAGGTTATATATTCACTTATGCAGCTTTTTTAATTGCCTCTACATCAGGTAAATTTGGTTAATTATTCTTCATCAATTTCATAAGTGAATGGGATATGATCGTATCAATGACAATACCCCACAGAGAAAAAATAATCAACGTAATATTTCTCCATCTAAAATCTGATCTATATTTTGATTCCTGGTAGGTAATAGTACCGACTGAACTATTATGGCGAGAAAGAGTCTCATTCAGAGAGAGAAGAAGAGACAAGCACTGGAACGGAAATATCATTTGATTCGTCAATCTTTGGAGGAAGAAAGCAAAGTTTCATCATTGGATGACAAATGGGAAATTCATAGAAAATTGCAATCTTCACCACGTAATAGTGCACCTACACGTCTCCATCGACGTTGTTCTTCAACTGGAAGACCTAGAGCCAACTATCGAGACTTTGGATTGTCCGGACACATACTCCGTGAGATGGCCCACGCATGTTTATTGCCCGGGATAACAAAATCGAGTTGGTAGGAAAAGAAAAAAAAAGTTATTGAAGTTTTTTGTGATAATAAAAAAGTACCCCTACCCCTATCCCTATCAGGGATAGGGATAGTGTATCCCATGATTGTTTGGTGTACCCATTCTGTTTATGATATCAATCAATGGTGCGGAGTAGAGTAGTCTGGTAGCTCGCAAGGCTCATAACCTTGAGGTCACGGGTTCAAATCCCGTCTCCGCCAGACCAGAAGATAAGAAGTATTTTGGTCCAGAAAGGGTTACTCTCTTCATTCTCATTTTATAATAGAATGAAAAGTGAGGAAAAGAAAAGATACGATCAATACATGAACTATTCATTTTCATATTCCATTTGAATATGGCGGGTAGCGGGGATCGAACCCGCATCTTCTCCTTGGCAAAGAGAAATTTTACCATTCAACCATACCCGCATTTTATTCGTTATGAATATATGATATATTCATATAATTTGAACATAATATGGAAAATACATATATCTTCAATCCCATTCGTAAGTAGATACCATTTCTTAATGGTCCAATTCTTTTTTCAATTACGGAAAACCCCTCCTCCTTGGACCTGAAGGAAAAGGCCCTTCAGAAGAGCTATAAAGCCCTCCGGGAGGGGGGGGGGGGGAGTTTTAACCTAAAACATCTAGAACAGATCTGAGATATGAAAGAATTAAGGATACCTACAAAAAGGACTGATCCGATCCATAATGATACACCCGAAAATACAACATTTTTGCTACTTGACCAACCATCGGGAGAGGCAAGTGCAACAGGTACACCAATCACTAGTAAAAATGAAATAGCAATTAATGCAAACACAGCCGATTGGAAAGCAATAGTCATGGTTGTAATCTTACAAGCTCCCAACAGATTGAATAGACTATACCATCCGATCCCCAATTTTCAATTCTGATCAAATGCACTATGGAAAGGATTTGACCATAAATTGATCGAGTTTTTCAAACTTTTTCAATTTGATATTTGAGTGTGAGAGGAGAGGGAAATTCGTTTCTTTTTTCCATTCCAGATTATAATGAGAAATCATCATATGTAACAGGTATGGTTGGTATCGGCCCGACCTTACGCTTATAGTTAGATATTACCCGAAGGGGTAGAATAGAAGTTGTCCCCGGGAGAGATGGCCGAGTGGTTGATGGCTCCGGTCTTGAAAACCGGTATAGTTAAAAAACTATCGAGGGTTCGAATCCCTCTCTCTCCTGTTTTTTTTTTTTCAAAAATCACATTTATTAGTTCGGTCCAGTAAAAAAAAGAGAATAGCTCGGCTGGAGATAGCCGAGCTACAAGGATCCAGTTGGAAAGAGAGTCTTTTCAAATATTTCTATCCCGCCGATATGGGAGATTGATGTAATGAAATTGAATCGAGTTCTCTTCCATCTGGTTCGATCTCTTGTTTCAGTTAAGAGGAGTCATGGAAAGAACAGGTTCGAAATCACGATCAATTCCTTTCTCAAATCCTGCTGCAGCTGCACGAGCCCTTCCCGCATGCCACAAATGACCTACGAAGAGGAAAAATCCTGGAACGAAATGGGAGGTGGCTAACCAACTTCGGGGAGAGACATAATTCACCGCATTGATTTCGGTAGCTACACCACCCACAGAATTTGAAGAACCTAAAGGAGCATGAGTCATATATTCTGCCGAACGTCGTTCCTGCCAAGGCTGTATGTCTTTTCTCAACTTGCTCAGGTCCAAACCATTAGGGCCTCTTAGGGGTTCCAACCAGGGAGCACGGAGATCCCAAAAACGCATCGTTTCCCCTCCAAATATAATTTCTCCAGTCGGAGAACGCATAAGGTATTTACCTAACCCAGTAGGTCCTTGGGCAGACCCCACACTAGCTCCAAGACGTTGGTCTCTAACTAGAAAAGTAAACGCTTGAGCTTGAGAAGCTTCTGGGCCGGTGGGCCCATAAAATTCACTGGGATAAGCTGTATTGTTGAACCAAACGAAACAACAAGCAATAAAACCAAAGAGAGATAAAGCCGCTAAACTATAGGACAAATAAGCTTCTCCGGACCATACGAATGCACGGCGAGCCCATGCAAAAGGTTTGGTTAATATATGCCAGATACCACCGAAGATACAAATGGAACCTAACCATACATGTCCTCCAATTACATCTTCTAGATTGTCCACGCTAACGATCCATCCTTCTCCTCCGAAAGGAGATTTCAGTAAATAACCAAATATAGCACTTGGGTTAAGAGTCGGGTTCGTAATTTTTCTTACATCTCCACCGCCGGGAGCCCAAGTATCATATACACCTCCAAAATACAAAGCCTTGAGCACTGGAAGAAAAGCACCAACACCTAGCAAGATTAGGTGAATACCCAAGATTGTGGTCATTTTGTTTCTATCTTTCCATACATAGCCAAAGAATGGAAAAGATTCTTCTAAAGTTTCAGGTCCTATGAGTGCATGATAAATACCACCAAAACCTAAAACCGCAGAAGAAATTAAGTGAAGTACCCCAGATACAAAATATGGAAAAGTGTCCACGATTTCCCCACCAGGACCGACTCCCCATCCTAGAGTAGCTAGATGGGGAAGTAGAATCAATCCTTGTTCATACATAGGCTTTTCCGGTACGAAATGAGCCACTTCGAATAGGTTCATT